TCGATGAAAATCGTATGTACGGTTTGGAGGGAGATCCTTCGCGACTTGAATGAATGATCCACCCTACAATATGGAGTGAGAAGGCCGAAATGAATCATTAATCCCTAACTTTAATGAGAGAAATTACTAATAATAAATTATTTCTCGTACTCATGTCACGTCGAAGTAATGCGAGAGAAAGAGATGCGAAAGCTGATCCGGTTTATCATAATAGATTAGTCAACATGTTAGTTAACCATATTCTTAAGCACGGGAGAAAATCATTGGCTTATGGAATTCTTTATAATGCCATGGTGAATATTGAGCGAAGGACGAAAAACAATCCACTATCCGTTTTGCGTCAAGCAATACGCAAAGTAACTCCCAATGTAGCAGTAAAGGCGAGACGTGTGGGTGGGTCCACTTATCAAGTTCCCACTGAAATAGGATCTACACGGGGAAAAGTACTTGCTATTCGTTGGTTATCGGGGGCATCTCGAAAACGTCCAGGTCGAAGTATGGCTTTTAAACCAAGTTCTGAATCAATGGATGCTGCCAGAGATAATGGCAATGCTGTACGTAAAAAGGAAGAGACTCATAGAATGGCAGAGGCCAATAGAGCTTTTGCAAATTTCCGTTCATATAAATAAAGAGATTAATAACAATTAAATTAAATTAAGGAATATATGATATCAAATTGGAAGGAACGTGAGCCGAAAGGCTTACATAAAAAATATAAATATCATAATGTTAATGTAAAATTAATATTGTATTTGAATAAAAAAAAAATTTTTAACTATTATGATATGACCTATTTTCATGAGAATTGAAAACGATTCGAAAAAAAAAATATCGATGAACTTAGTTTTTGAGCGAAACAATTTACTTTATTCGGCGTATCATATACGAAATCGATTGATATTTCATTTGAATTATATCTCAAAGATATTATGAAATTAGAGTTTGATTTGCGTCTCTCATACGGGAGTGCTATTTCACCGGAATGTATCTTAATTTTTAGTTTAATCATTCTTTTAATAATAGATTTAATTTCCGAAAAAGATACACCTTGGTTATATTTCATCTCCTTTGCAAGTTTGATGATAAGCATAACAGTCTTGTTTCCCCAATGGAAAGAAGAACCTATTATTAGCTTTTCGGGTAATTTCCGAACAGACACCTTTAACGAGATGTTTCAATCTCTGATTCTATTATGTTCAGCATTATGTATTCCCCTATCTGTGGAGTATATTCAATGTACAAAAATGGCCATAATGGAGTTTTTGTTGCTCATATTAACAGCTACTTTGGGAGGAATGTTTTTGTGTGGTGCTAACGATTTAGTAACTATATTTGTGGCTCCAGAATGCTCAAGTTTATGTTTCTATTCATTATCCGGATATACCAAGAGAGATGCGAGATCTAATGAAGCAACTATGAAATACTTACTTATGGGTGGAACAAGTTCTTCTATCTTGGCTTATGGGTTTTCTTGGTTATATGGTTTATCTGGGGGAGAAATTCAACTTCAGAGAATAATAAATGGACTTATAGATGCACAAATGTATAACTCTCCAGGAACTTTGGTTGCGCTCATATGTATAATGGTAGGAATTGGATTCAAACTCTCTCTGGTTCCCTTTCATCAATGGACCCCTGACGTATATGAGGGAGTGTGATTCGTTCAATCATTCTCTAACAAATAGATACTTATTTGTTCCCCCATATTGAATATGGAAAGAGATCTACAGACATGCGGAATAAAGAAACTTTTATCCTCACTCGGATTAAAACACAACTTTTACCAAGGTTCTTATAACATAAAACTTTCGTTCGAATAATGAACGATTAAGGTAAAGCAAAGTTAGAAGCATTTAATATTTCTGAATAAATATTTTTTGCAAGTTAGTTTAGTTATTATGGGTAGCTTCTACAAAGAATCAGGATAGTGGCGCAGAGATTCAATAATTTCCATTGTGTAGATGCTACATAGTTAGTTTTAATCCTCCAAAGACTACGAGTGTATTAGAACGGAGAAGCATCCGCCGACCGATAGATCACCCTAGAATAACAATCCATGGCTATTGATAACGAATAAAATCAGATGGTTTTTCTATCGAATCTACCTTTTTATTTTAGATAGACTCTTGAAAAAGATAAGAGAGATTGAACAGGTCAGCACCTCGGTATGAAAACCATCGATGAAGGATTCCTCGAAAAGTTAAAGATTAGTAATTCTTTGTACAAATCTATAAATTATTACATCTTATACATACGCGAGGAGGGTAATAAGTAAAAAAACATAATTCCTTTTTTATTACTTAGGAGCCGTGTGAAATGAGAGTCTCATGCACGGTTCTGAATGAGAGGAAAGAGTGAATAATGATCCTTTTTTCGACTCTGACTCCCCAACCCCAGTTGTTGCTCTTCTTTCTGCTGCTTCGAAAGTAGCCGCTCTAGCTTTAGCTACTCGAATCTTCAATATTATTTTTTCCTTCTCATCGAATGAATGGCATTTCCTTTTAGAGATATTAGCTATTCTTAGTATGATATTAGGCAATTTGATTGCGATCACTCAAACGAGCATGAAACGCATGCTTGCATATTCTCCAATAAGTCAAATTGGATATCTTATGATTGGAATAATTGCTGGAAACTCAAACGGATATGCAAGCATGTTAACTTACACACTGTTTTATATCTTTATGAGTTTAGGAACTTTTGCTTGCATCATATTATTTGGTTCACGTACGGGAACAGATAACATTCGAGATTATGCCGGATTATATATAAAAGATCCTTTGCTAGCTCTTTCTTTCACTCCATGTTCATTACCTCTGGGAGGTTTTCCCCCGTCATCAGGTTTTTTCGGAAAACTTTATCCATTCTGGTGTGGATGGCAAGCAGGTTTATATTTATTAGTCTCGATAGGACCTTTTACGAGTGTTATTTCCATATACTATTATTCGAGAACCATTGGGTTGTTAATAACCGAACGGGACAAAGAAATAACTCCTTATGTAACAAATTATAAAATTTCCACATCTTCCTTAATATCAAAAAGTTTTATTGAACTCGGTATGGTGTTATGTGCAGTAGCTTCTACCATATTGGGAGTAATAATGAATACCATTATTAGTATTGCCCAGGATAATATTTCTTTAAGTCATTTAATTAATAGCTGAATACTCTTTTTCCTAGAAAATTTATTTATAAACTTCGGAGATTAATCTTTCTCCTGATAGAAAATGGAGATCGAGAAATAAATGAACTTATCTTATAATTCGGATTGTAAAACGAACTTACAATGAGACGGAACATTGTAAGTTCGTTTTACAATCCGAATTAATTATTGTAAATGTGAATTAGTTGTATGAGTCTATGTTATGTCTCCCCTGTCGGTCGGGAACTCGGTTTCAACAATCAATTATTCTTATACTGCGTTAGATCTTATTTATGGATAATGAAAATCGATAAAATTGAATAGAATTCTATCAATTAATAATTCTAACCCAAATTTCGATGATTAATAAAATAATAATAAAATATAAAATACTTAAATTAGTCTATGTTTTTGAATTTGGATCAAGTATAATATTGATTGAGAGCCTTGATGGTGAAATGGTAGACACGCGAGATTCAAAATCTCGTGCTATAAAGCATGGAGGTTCGAGTCCTCTTCAAGGCATACTATCGAGATGATACTCTATCAAATGAACCGTGAAATAATAAATTCGGTTCGGTATTATCTCAATATCAAGATTTATTGATAATAGATTGACTGGGGAATGAAGTATTTCATTTATCTATTCACACCAAATTCATCTATGTTTATAGTATACTGCATGTAATATCGTATAACATAGATGGTACGTAGACAATGAATGTGGCAGATAGGGAGTAAAAGTACAGTAAACAAAAAATGAGCTTTTTCAGATGAAGAATCTTATTTTGTAGATCAGAAAGCTGTCTTGTGTTATACTATTCATCTAATATTAGATAAATGGATCAGACTTTTATGGGGTTTCATTGAATTCAAGGAGATTGATTGTATCTCCCAAAGAAATTGAATCGATTATATTCATTATGAATCTCTGAAAAAGAGAAGATTTCTAATCTTTATCGGATGAGATTTTTGAGCCCCTTCAAAATATTATTAAATAATAAGATAAATAATGAGATTATGGAAGTAAATATCCTCGCATTTATTGCCACTGCACTGTTCATTCTTATTCCCACTGCCTTCTCACCTATCCCTTATGTAAAAACAGCCAGTCAAAGCAATTAAATTCATTCTCAATTTAATATTCACTTATGAGAGAATGATAGAAGAAGTCCAAGTTTTTTCTGGATAATTACATACATTATTGCGAATACTTATTTAATTAAAAAAAAACTATATCGGGGGATTTTAATAGAAACATATTCCCCCAACGAATATAGTCCTTTCTAACTTACGTATTATTTTTTATATGATTCATATGGAGTATGGTCCTAGTACTACGGTGGGAGTAGGACTAGTGTCGGTAGGCATACTTTTGTACGCCCTTAGAGAAAGGGAACCTGATGTATCTAGAGGTGTGATTTTGAATGTACTTAAAGATATTTCGCTTAGGAAATTCAACATATTAACTAATAATATTTAATATGAAACTTGAGAAGGGGAGAAGAAAAGATTTATTCTCTATAGAATGAAATAGATAATCTATGGCTAACATAGTTTAATATTATAAATTACTTCGAAAACAAATTTCACTGAAATTTTATTTGGATCGATTGATAAATAGAAAAATGAAAAATATCATTTTATGTCAATTCTTAGTTCTCTTTCCTCCGGAGAAGGGAATGGTGAAACCAACGGAGTATACCATGAGCCCAATGATAATCCTTCTTATAGGAGAATATGATAAGTACATATAAAATAAACCTGATCTCTTGAGAATAATAAAAAATTTGAGAATATAAATTCGTTGAACAGGTTAGAGACAATCCAAGAAGTTATATGAAAACTCACTTGAATTTGGGGTAAAAACGATATGTTATTTTCATAATCTTTTACTTAAGCCATAAAGAGATTAAAATATCATATATGGTTTTCAGGGGGGGGCGAGCGAGGAATCAACCTATCCCAATATTACGATTTCCTTTTCTCTTCCATCGGATTATTATGTGGAGGAATTTTTATTTCCCAGGGTTGGCGTTTAGATCCCATTCTTCTATTATCCCAAATGCTTCTAAGTGGAACTGCTATTTCTTATATTACGGAAAGTCTATATTTACGTAGTATTAAAAATAATATAACCAATTTATATTATGAGAAATATAAATATTTTTTTCTCAACCTATTAACTTGGTTGAAAAATAAATTGATCTATCAAAACTTTGAATTCGGAATAGGAAGAAAAAAAAAGTCTTTATATTATGGAAAATGGGAGGGAATTGATTATACCTCATATATTTCTTGCAGGAAAAAAATAGAAAACAGATCAAATTATAAAAATATTTTTCCATATCCATAAATTTATTTATTTATTAAATCATTATTAAATGAAAAAGAAATATTCAATAATGATTTAATAAATTTATTATTTATAATCGGGAATTACGGTCCGCTTCTTCCCCGTACCACAGGTGGGAGAGAAAATGTGAAAACTACCATCAAAGCAGCCCAAGCAATATTAACTATATCCGTAAAGATTCTCCTTATCTTTTTGATTCTCGAATAGAAGAAAGAATCTATATTATTTCTATGTAGAAATATAGAAATAATATTATATGATGATTTATTCTATACTGATAATATGAAGAGCTGTTAATACCGCCAAGTATTGAATAAAATGAATTTTAAGATAATCTATATTTTGGATTTTATAAGCAATATTAAAGGAATTCGAGATTGTTGAAGCAATAAATATATAATAACTTGCTTTTATTCCAGAATTGATTTATACTTAACATAGGGTTGTCTATTCATGATGAAAATTCGAATATGGATAATGTGACAGACTATAATATGGAGCAACACAATTCATATTTAGAGGTAACATGATAGCCAACCCAAACTACTTCTTTGTATTTTATTTTCAGGCGACACCCAGATTCGAACTGGGGATAAAGGATTTGCAGTCCTCTGCCTTACCACTTGGCCATGTCGCCTCCACTGTATCGTAATTGAACCTTTTTGATCTTCGACCTGGGATTGTAATAAATATAATAAATATAAGTTAATGTATTATAAGAATGATTAATGGTTCAATCAAGTGTTTGTTTCTCTCCCCTCTCAAACGGAATGAACGGTATTCCTTCCTTTACTTATTAAGTTAATTTAAGTTAAGAATCTGTATTTTTTTTTTTCTGACTCTCACATAACATAATTAGTTCGAAATTAGAAGAAAATCTATCGATTTGCTACCTACCACTATATTGGTACAAATTTCTTTATCAATATGGAGTTTTTTGTATTTCCATCTTGACAGAAAAGGGAAAAGAGGGAAATAGGGAAAAGAAGAGGAAAGAGAAGAAAGAGAAGATTCAACATGGTATTAGAAAAGAATGGGGAAATTTTTGTACTGCCTAATTTTGGGAAAATACAATTGGAAGCATTTTATCGTTTTGTTGATCAGGGATTAATGGAAGAACCGAATAATTTTCCCTGTATCGAAGATACAGATGAAGAGATTGAATTTCGATTATTTGGTGAACAATATTACTTAATAGAACCATTGATCGGAGAAAAAGATGCCGTATGTGGGTCCATTACATATTCACCCAAATCATATGTACCAGCACAATCGACTCAAAAGGGAAGAGGGAGAATAAAAAGACAAACTGTATACATTGGGAATATTCCTTTAATGAGCTCCCAAGGTACTTTTGTAGTGAATGGAACTGCTAGAGTTGCAATCAATCAAATTTTACGAAGTCCTGGTATTTACCTTAATCTGGAACGGGATCCAAATGGGAACCCTATATATACGGGCACAATAATCTCAAATCGTGGAGGAAGATTCAAATTAGAACCTGATATGAAGAACAGAATATGGGTTCGTATAAATAGGAAACAGAGAATATCCATTTGACTTTTATTATTAGCTATGGGTTTGGATACAAAAGAAATTTTAGAAAATGTTTGTTATCCCGATGTCTCGAGTGACGCTTTTCGGAAAACAAAGGCAAAACATATTCAATCGAGAGAATATGCCATATCGGAACTTTACAAATTATTATATGGTACAGATGAATATTTGAAATTCCCCGATATATCTGAAGAATCACAAGAAAGATTCTCTCAACCAAAATTTGAACCAGGGAAGATTGGTCGAATAAATTTGAACAAGAAACTTAACCTTGATGTACCTAAAAATGAGATTTTTTCATTACCAAAAGATATGTTAGCTGTTATAGATTATTCGATCAAAGTTCGGATTGGAGTAGGAACCCTCGATGATATGGATCACTTAAAGAATAAACATATTTGTTCCGTAGCAGATTCATCAAAAGATCAATCAAGATTGGCATCAGAACGTTCGGAGGATTCAGTGCGGGGAAGAATGAATAGGGCAACCCAGCATAAACGTGTACCAACTTTTGGAAGTCCAGTAACTTCAAGTTTATTATTAACAACTTTCAAAGAATTTTTTGGTTCACACCCCTTATCCCAATCTCTAGACCAAACTAATCCATTAACACAAATAGTTCATAGGCGGAGATTAAGTTATTTGGGCCCTGGAGGATCAATAAGGCGAACCGCTAGTTTCCAAGTACGAGATACTCATCCTAGTCATTATGGGCGTGTTTGTCCCATCGAAACATCCGAAGGAATGAACGCTGGACCCATTTCATCATTGGCTCTTCATGCAAGCGTTGATCCTTGGGGATTCTTCGGAAGTCCCTTCTATAAGATCTCCGAGATATTATCCGAGGAGGGGGATACTGCAACTCATGTATCAGCAGAGGAAGATGAATACTATCGAATAACTACAGGAACTTGTTTATCGGTATCTCAGGAGGATAAAGAGGAACAAGTTACTGCAGCTCGATATCGACAAGAAATTGTGACTATTGCATGGAATCAAATACATCTTCGAAGTATTTCGCCTCTACAACATTTTCCCGTTGGAGCTCCTCCTATTCCTCCTCTTGAAAACAATGATGCAAATCGTGCTTCAATGGGTTCTAATATGCAACGTCAAGCAGTTCCACTTTCAAAACCCGAAAAATGTATCGTAGGAACAGGATTGGAAGGTCAAGTAGCCCCAGATTCGGGGACTGTGGTTGTAGCTGCGCAGGGGGGAAAAATTGATTATATTGATGGTGAAAAAATAACTTTGTTAGTTGACGATGGAAATACAATAGATACCAAATTAGTTATATATCAACGTTCTAATAACGATACTCGTATGCATCAAAAACCTCGGGTTAATCAAGGTGAATATCTAGAAAGAGGGCAAATTTTGGCGGACGGGGGAGCTACGGTAGGGGGAGAACTAGCTCCAGGGAAAAATATATTAATAGCATATATGCCATGGGAAGGATACAATTTTGAGGACTCAGTACTTATCAGCGAACGTCTAATACATGAAGATATTTTTACGTCTATTCATATTGGGAAATATGAAATTGGGGCTCATGTAACACCTGAAGGAACTGCTGAAGAAATTACCAGAAAAATACCCCATTTAGATGATTATTTTCTTCGTCATTTAGATAAGAGTGGCCTTGTATTACCGGGATCTTGGGTAGAAACGGGAGATGTTTTAGTAGGTAAATTAACACCTCGAGATTCGGAGGAATCGCTGAAGGCTCCGGAAGGTAACTCATTACAAGCCATATTTGGTATTGATACAACTACTACGAGAGAAACTTGTCTTAAAGTACCCCCAGGTGGAAGAGGTCAAGTTATTGATGTGAGATGGATTTATCCAGAGGATACTTCTAGGTATACAAAGGTTGTTCATGTATATGTCCTGCAAGAACGCAAAATACGAGTAGGTGATAAAGTTGCTGGAAGACATGGTAATAAGGGTATAATTTCAAAGATTTTACCTAGACAAGATATGCCTTATTTGCAAAATGGAACACCAATTGATATGATATTAAGCCCCTTAGGGGTGCCCTCACGGATGAATGTGGGACAAATCTTTGAATGTGTGCTTGGTATAGCAGGAGACTTTTTGAGGAGACATTATAGAGTAATGCCTTTCGATGAAAGATACGAACGGGAAGCTCCGAGAAAGCTAGTATTTCCTGAACCTCATGAGGCTAGTAGGCAAACAGCTAATCCATGGTCATTTGAACTCGATAATCCCGGGAAAAGCCGATTGATTGATGGAAGAACGGGAGATATTTTTGAACAACCTGTTACGATAGGAAAAGCTTATATGCCAAAATTGATTCATCAAGTTGATGATAAAATCCATGCACGATCTAGTGGACCTTATTCACGTGTTACACAACAACCACTTAGGGGGAGATCCAAACGGGGGGGGCAACGGGTAGGAGAGATGGAAGTTTGGGCTCCAGAAGGTTTCGGTGTTTCCCATATTCCACAAGAAATGCTTACTATTAAATCTGATCATGCTGAAACCCGTCAGAAAGTAGTTAGTACTATAGTAGCTGGAGAACCGATATATGAACCTGAAGTAATTACTCCAGAATCTTTTCGATTGCTCGTTCGAGAACCACGATGTTTAGCCCCAGATTCGGATCCAGTTATTATAGAAAAAGATTTAATAATAGATTATAAAGAAGTTTAGTGCAAATCAATCGGAACTTTAATCTTATGATTTACCAAAATCATCAATATCTTCGAATTGGATTAGCTTCTCCCGAACAAATTCGTGCCTGGACTGAAAGAATCTTACCTACCGGAGAGATAGTTGGACGGGTAACTCAACCCAGCACTTTCTATTATGGCAGCGATAGACCAGAAAAAGATGGAATATTTTGTGAGAGAATATTTGGGCCTATTTAAAGTGGAGTTTGCGCCCGTGGAAAGTATCAATGGAGTGAAGAAAATGAAGAAGACTCAAGTTTCTGTAAGGAATGCGGAGTTGAATCTACTGAATCTCGAGTTCGAAGATATCGAATGGGATACATCGAATCAGCATGTGCGGTAACTCATGTATGGTATTCAAAAAAGCTTCCTAGTCATATTGCGAATATCCTATCCAAACCTCTTAGGGAATTGGAAAGCCTAGCATACTGCGATGTGTGACTCGATCATAGTTTTTGATTATACGGATTGGAATAGAAACCGTCATCCCATCTAATTCCAATTTCATAGGGATGCCTTTAACTCCGACATGTCATGTCCTTTGAGGAGTGGCACGAAGCTCGAGATGAAATTATAAGCAATGAGATAAAAGGAGGATTTATCTAGGGTTCATACAATATGTGTACATATCACATTATGTATAATGTTATTTGTTAATCAGACTTCGTAAGAAACCCCATTCTTTTTCTTAAATAGAATCCGGGAATCCTTCGATATTAGAATATTTTGAATGAGCTTATGTAATAAGTAAGCTTTTATAGGTATGGCTATAGAAGTCTATCCACCGCATACGTGCTTCAAATAGCATTATGACCATCGGAGTAGAGCGAGAACCCAAAGGATCGAAGGAATCGGAATATGAACGAAGGAAATCCTTACGAATTTCAATTTCATTGGAAGGTATCTCTGTAAGAAGGTATATCATTCGAAGGGAATAAGACTACTCAAGAATAAAGAATATAAATTAATTTTTCTGTAATGGAAAGAACATAAATTAGTTTACTTTAGGTATAATTTGAGTAACGAGTAGCTGTTTTTCCTCGCTAAGCAACAGAATCTCAAAATTATTCGATACGAAATAAGAATAAAAGATTCTCGTGTTTTAATAATAGCTGCTTGAGCCGGATGAGGGGAAACTCTCGCGTCCGATTCTGCGGGGGGGAACTAGATAATATAATAACCTATCCCAATCTTTTTTTTGCCAAGCCTATAACTAACAAACCTACTTCATTTGGATTAAAACGAGGTTTATTTTAATATGATGATAATGATTATGAAATTCGGAACGAAAGTATTCCTTGCTTTTTCCATTGTCCAGACTTCAACGAATTTATGGGTAGAGAAATAGCTACTGGGGGAGATGTTACCAAAAAACTATTAGCTAGTCTAAAACCGAAAGTTGTTTTGGATCGCGCATATGAAAAATGGGAAGAATTTTTGGTGAACGGTGAACCCACAGAAGATAAATGGGAAAACCGGAAAATTCAAAGAAGGAAAGATTTTTCGGTTAGACATATGAAATTGATCAAATACTTTATTCGAACAAAAACAAATCCGGAGTGGATGGTTTTGTCACTATTACCAGTTCTTCCCCCTGAATTAAGACCTATGGTTCAATTAGGCGAAGGTAAAATAATTAGTTCGGATATAAATGAACTTTATCGAAGAATTATTTTTCGAAATAATTCTCTCAGTTGTCTTTCAGAAATAAGAATATTTGCACCGGAAGGAGTACTTGTTTGTCAAAAAAAATTGGTTCAGAAAGCTGTAGACGCACTTATTGATAATAGCATCGGCGGAGAACCCATGACGGATACTAATGATAGGCCTTTGAAATCCTTTTCAGATGTAATTCAAGGCAAGGAAGGAAGATTTCGGGAGAATTTACTTGGAAAACGAGTTGATTATTCAGGTCGTTCTGTTATCGTGGTAGGTCCCTCTCTTTCATTACACCAATGCGGATTACCTCGAGAGATAGCCATAGAGCTTTTTCAACCTTTCGTAATTCGCAATTTAATTGGACGAAATCTTGTTCCCAACATTAAAGCCGCTAAACTCCTGATTCAGAATAAAATGCCTCTTATTTGGAAAATACTTCAAGAGGTTATGCAGGGACATCCCGTATTGTTGAACCGAGCACCTACATTACACAGACTAGGCATACAAGCATTCGAACCCATTTTAGCAGACGGACGTGCTATTCGTTTAAATCCATTAGTTTGCGCAGGGTTCAATGCAGACTTTGATGGAGATCAAATGGCTGTCCATGTACCTTTATCCTTGGAGGCCCAAGCAGAAGCTCGTCTACTTATGCTTTCTCACGCGAATCTCTTGTCTCCAGCTACAGGAGATCCCGTTTCTGTACCGAACCAAGATATGCTTCTTGGACTTTATACATTAACAATTGAAAGTAATCAAGGTATTTATGGAAATAGATATAACCCATTTCCATATAGGAATGGACTCTCTCAAAGTCAAAGAATACCTTATTTTTATAGTTACAATGATGTGCTCAGAGCAGAATCGCAGAGAGAAATGAACTTATACAGTCCTTTGTGGCTCCGATGGCCAGTAGATGATGATCTACGCATAATGAATTCCGTGAATCAGGAAGAGCCTATTGAGGCTCAGTATGAGCCTTTGGGTACTTCCCATCAGATCTACGAGCATTTCCAGGTTAGGGGGGATGGAGAAGAGAGCACACTTAGTATATACATTTGTACAACCGCTGGTCGTATTATTCCGAATCAAGAAATAGAGTCAGCTCTACAAGGCATCTCCAAAGATTCTTCAATTCGGAATGGAGCACCGCCAGCTGTGACGATATAATTATAATCACCTGTTAAAACAAGACTTGTTTGTACAAACAAACATTAAAATTGAGGAAACCTTTCGGTAAAAGGCTGGAATTCATTGGCGGTGAATCCTATTTATGGGAGTGGGGATATGGCAGAATCAGATAAATTGCTCCTCTATAATAAAGTGATGGATAGAACTGCCATAAAACAATTTATTAGCAGGTTAATAATTCATTTCGGAATGGTGTATACGGCGCATATCCCAGATCAACCTAAGACTTTGGGTTTTTAATAGGCTACTTACAAAGCCGTCTCATTAGGCATTGACGATCCTTCAACAACACCTTCCAAAGGATGGTTTATACGGGATGCGGAGCGACAAGGTTCTTACGAAGAGGAACATCATCGTTATGGAAATGTGCATGCGGTAGAAAGATTACGTCAATTGATTGATACACGGTATACTACGAGTGAATATATGAAACAGGAAATGACTCCTAATTTTAAGATAACCGATCCTTCAAATCCAGTACATATGATGTCCTTCCCGGGAGCCCGAGGAAATATATCCCAAATTCACCAATTATTAGGTATGAGAGGATCAATGTCGGATCCTAAAGGACAAATTATTGATTTACCCATTCAAAGTAATTCTCGCGAAGGACCATCTCTAACAGAATACATAATTTCTTGTTATGGTGCTCGTAAAGGAGTTGTGGATATTGCCATACGAACGGCAGATGCCGGATACCTTACACGTAGACTTGTTGAAGTAGTTCAACACATTGTTGTACGTAGAATAGATTGCGGCACTATTGAAGGTATCCTCATAAGTCCCATTCGGGATGAGCAAAGGAATATACGAATGATTGCTGAATCAAGACTGATTGGTCGTGTATTAGCAGATAATGTATACGTAGATGCAAGATGCATTGCTACACGTGATCAAGATATTGGGGCTGAGCTTGCCAATCAATTAATGTTTCAAACACAACCAATATCTATACGATCCCCTTTGACTTGTAAAAGCATGTTTTGGATCTGTAAACTATGCTATGGTTGGAGTCTTACTCATGGTAATCCGGTAGAATCAGGAGAAGCAGTGGGTATTATTGCAGGTCAGTCTATTGGGGAACCAGGGACTCAATTAACCTTAAGAACTTTTCATACTGGTGGGATATTCACGGGTGGTATTGCATAACATATACGAACTCCTTTTACTGGAATTATTAAATCCAATACCGATTCGGTTTATCCCACACGTACACGTCATGGGCATCCTGCTTGGATATGTGACAATGATTTATCCATTACCATTGGGAATAAGTATGAGGTACGTAATTCAACAATTCCACCGCAAAGTTTGATCTTGGTTCAGAACAATCAACATGTAGAATCAAAACAAGTTATTGCGGAGGTTCATGTTACAACATCCACTTCAAAAGAAAGAATTAAAAAATCTATTTATTCCAGCTTGGATGGGGAGATGCACTGGGGTGCGAAGGTGCGTCACAACCCTGAGCATGTACATAGTAACATCCATTTCATAACTAAGACAAGTTATGTACGGGTATTATCGGGAAGATTTCATAGTATCGGTGGCATACGATTCTTCTACCGGGATGAAGATCAAATTGATGTTCAATTTCCTTTGACCGAGGAAAATAAACCACTTCTTGATTCTCATTCGAAAAAAGATCAGATAAATCCTGAATCATTCAATTTTTTTTCGAGAAGAAACAAAAAAACCTTTAATCATTCAGAGTTTGATCATAGCATATCCAATAATAGGGATTGGAATTCTATATATTCCATTTTTATTTTGCATGGTTATAAAGTAACACAAAAACATAAAAAGGGTAGAGTTTTTTTCTTACCGGAACGAGATAGAAACAGATACAATGAACAAATCCCGGATTTTGAATTTGTCCCTAAAATATCTAAAAATGGTGTTTTACAAAATGATGATATTTTGGCCATTTCAAATGATCCTAGATACATAACCAAGGATTGGGGGATTATCAAGTATGGTACCATAAAAATTGATTCGATTGGCAAAAAAAACGAGATTATTGGGAATAGAAAAACGAAAATATTTATGACAAGACATGAGATAATCGGAGGTGGTAACTTTTTTTCAATCCCGGAAGAAGTACATATTGTACATGAACCTTTTTCTCCCATCTTAGTAGAGGATAATAGTATTATTCAGGCAGGTGCAAAAATAACTTCGGATATTCATAGCCGAGTGAGCGGATCAGTTCGAATACGAAGGATAACAGACAATAAATTCGAAATAAGAATATTACCTGGTTGTATTCTTCATCCAGGGAAAGCAAGAGAAATATCCGAACAAAGGGACGCTTTAATACAACCGGGGAAAAGAATTTTCGGTAAATTCAGATCCAGGAATTGGGCTTATCTCCAGTGGATCATACCTCGTACAGATAAAACTTTTGCTTTACTCAGACCCGCAATGGAATATGAAATACCTGACAAATTAGCAACAACATTCTCTCATCGGGAATTACTGGGGGAACAAGGAACTCTAAGAGTGAAAGCTGTTCAATATCTTCTCTATGAGGATGGTAAAGAAGTTCGAATCAATGACACGGGTATCCAATTAGTTCAAACTTGTTTAGTCTTGGATCGAGAAAAGGGATCTTATATGAGAGTAGAAAGGGCTTATACTTCTTTCATTGAGATAGGAACGAATAAAACTTTCCAATTTCAATATTTTCTTCAACTTAGTTTGATAAAATATTCTTTAGATACTGGGAATAATGACAATGACAATAATAATAATAACGATAATGATGATAATAATAACACAGCAGATTCCATATATATTTTGGGTAACAAAGTTCATTACACCAGTCATTCTTCCAATAGGGGAAGCCAATCATTTAGTAAACATAAAGGTATTATTCGTATTCTACCCGATAGAGATCAAGAAAACACATCTTTTCTTATCTTGTCCTCGGACGATTCTCTCTCCCTCACTCTTTCATTTACTGGTCCAAAATATTATGATACGGTAGAAAAAAACGATATAAAATTTGATTCAGATGTCAATGCTTCTCCGACAGAATTTTTGAAGGATTCCTTAATATTCCCAAGTGAAAGTAATAAAAGCACACAATTCGATTTAAAAGGAATTACTGCAGATTTTATTTCATCGATCCAAGAGGATTTACAAGAAAATCTTACGCAAGTAACTCCGTTAGAGAAGTTAGGTATTTTAGGTAATTTACATAGTATCGCTAATCCTCTGTCTTCCCTCTGTTGGTTAACCCATGGTAGAGTTCCATCCAATAAATATTCCATTATTGAAAATTTAAAAAATACTTCCGAAGTGCCTAAATGGTATTTTTCAGATGAAAATAGAAGAAATTCTCATTTGATTTTTTGCAAAAATATTATTTTTTATTTACTAAATTGGTGTTTCTCGTTATTCTGTCCATACAAAAAAACATTCCGATTGGTTAGTCTTGGACAATTGATATGTGAGGGTGTATCTACATCCGAATATGGACCACTTTTCCGATCTTGTCAAATAATAGCCATTCATATAGAATTTGTAGTAATTAGATTAGCTAAGCCATACTTAGCTAATGTAGGAGCGACTGTTCATAATAGTTGTGGAGACATTGTTAAAGAAGGAGATGCATCAATAACATCAATATATGAAAGATTAAGATTTGAAAATATTATTCTTCAAGGTCTTCCTAAGATCGAGCAACTTTTAGAATCCCGCCCTAATACTTCGGTATCAATGGATTTCAAAGACAGTTTTGAAGATCGGAACAATGATGTGACATGGATCTTCGGATACCCTTGGAGTTTCTTTCTCAGCGCTAGAGTAAGTTTAGAACAAAGTCGAATCGATTCGGTTGATCAAATTCAGAAGGGTTATCGATCCCAAGGAGTGAAAATATCCGATAAGCATTTGGAAATTATTGTGCGCCAAATGACATCGAAAATAGTTACTTTAGAAGATGGAATAGCTAATGTTTCTTCACCCGGAGAACCAATAGAAGTTTCACGGGCGCAAAGGATGAATCGTGCTTTGGAAGAAGAGATTCCTTATAAACCTATATTACTGGGAATAACGAAAGCATCTATTAATACTAAGAGTTTCCTTTCAGAAGTGAGTTTCCAAGAGACTACCAGAATATTAGCTAGAGCTGCTATCCGGGGTAAAATCGATCGGTTGAAAGGCTTAAAAGAGAATGTCATTCCTGGTGGAATAGTTCCTGCTGGTACTGGGTGCAGAGAAGCAATTTGGCAAGTAACTCCGGAGAAAAAAGGGGGGATTTTTTTGGGAACAAAGAATAATAAACTATTCATTAATGAGATTAAACACATTTTATTTTATGGAGAAAAAGAATTCCCTATTTCTTCCAGTAAAAAAACTATTCATGAAGTGTTAAGAACATTAGTATCCGAAGCGGATTTCGATAAATAACTTTAATGCAAAGTTTGTTTTAGTAGGAAAAGAATTAGATAAAATTAAAGAAATTTTTCTTATTTATGAGACGAGTGTTATTTCCATATACTATTATTCGAGAACCATTGGGTTGTTAATAACCGAACGGGACAAAGAAATAACTCCTTATGTAACAAATTATAAAATCTCTACATCTTATTATTTATGAGAATATAACCCTAAATTGTTGAGAGATTCAGTTTATTGGTAAATTTAGCCCATATTATGTTATGTATGGTCCCTGGGCTATATTATAATCTCTGGGATTCTACTCGAGATGGGGGGGGGGGGAAGAAAGGGAAACGGAACCAAAATCTTGGAATATTTCAAAGAAATAAATTATAAAAACAGGAGTTCATTTCAGTCATCAAGTTTAGAAGTAGAATCCTAGGGTAGGGAGACAGACACTTCATATCCCCACGGAAAGGGTATTCATATTACAAATCCTACTTAAAACACACGCCTTTCATAAGGCATAAGAAGCCTGTGATTCAGTGGCTAATGCAACAAGTAAAAGAAAAAAATTTTCAATAGTTGATACAAAATATAAAGCAACTGATGCTTTTAAATCAGCTGCTATGCTACAAAGGCGCACATTATTTAAATAAAAAGAGCTCGGTGGTATGTCAACTAATTTAATTGGTCTGCTACGGAAACACGTCCGCTCTCAAGAATCAAAAGATTTAGGGGACAGGAGGATCTGATGAATCTCCAAAGGAAGAAGCAGCCATTACGAAAATACGATTGGCTCAACCAATATCCAGGTGTAATTAAATATGTGACAGGTTTATCCGACGTTGTAACAACTGTTGATTAACGGAAAGATTCTACTGTTATTCAAGAATGTATAATTTTAAGTATTCCAACCATTTGCTTAGTAGATATACTACGGATTGCGATCCGGATCTTATTACGGATATCCCAATTCCAGCCAATAATAATTCTAGATCTTCAATTGGATGGATCTCAAATAAATTTACGTCAGCGATTCGCGAAGGTCGTGATTTCCAAGAACCCGGGAATTCTTGAGTTAATCACTACTTTCGGACCTGAAAATATATGATATATTTATATAAATATCTTTTAGTTTTCTTAATATATTTTATTCGAAAAAGATATTTATATATAGATAATATAGATAAAGTGGTCGAAAATTCAAAAGTAAGATATTAAAAAAAAAAAAAAAAGAAGAAAAAACAATAGAATAATTTCTTCTTTTTATAGTTAATCTTTAGGAGGAGCAATACGCATATTGCACCATCTCTATCTTCCATTACCACGTTCCATAATTTGTACGAAATATCCGGTGTGGAAGTAGGTCAACACTTCTATTGGCAAATAGGTAGTTTCCAGGTTCATGGACAAGTACTTATAACCTCTTGGGTTGTAATTACTATTTTATTAAGTTTAGCCATTCTAGCTACTGGAGATCTATAAACCGTTCCGCCGGATGGTCAAAATCTCGTCGAATATGTTCTAGAATTTATTCGGGACTTGGCTAGAACTCAAATTGGAGAAGAGGAATATCGTCCATGGGTCCCCTTTATTGGGACCATGTTCTTATTTATTTTTGTCTCCAACTGGTCAGGTGCTCTTCTCCCTTGGAAAATCTTTGAGTTACCCCATGGAGAGTTAGCTGCACCTACGAATGATATTAATACTACTGTTGCTTTGGCTTTACTTACATCGGTAGCATATTTTTATGCAGGTCTTCACAAAAAAGGTTTAAGTTATTTTGGTAAATATATTCAGCCAACCGCAATACTTTTACCGATCAATATCTTAGAAGACTTTACTAAACCTTTATCACTTAGCTTTCGACTTTTTGGTAATATATTAGCTGATGAATTGGTGGTTGCTGTTCTTATTTCTTTAGTACCTCTGGTAGTTCCCATACCTATGATGTTTCTAGGATTATTCACAAGTGCTATTCAAGCTTTGATTTTTGCGACTCTAGCCGCAGCTTATATAGGAGAATCCATGGAAGGTCATCATTAGCCATTGAATAGAATAGGCTTTTCGATTGGATAGATGGACACACGATTCTTATTCATCTGTATGGAATATAGACGTAGTCTCTATGTCGAGGTTGAAGTGAAATTTTTATTGGTGTAGATAGTTTTTGGAAAATCAATCACTTTGCTAGATCTAATTTCTTGAAAAAAGATTAATATCTTCCCGTAAGAGAAATATATTTTTATATATTGATTTTTTTCGATTCTAATATAAATTGATTTTCTCAGGTATAATAGAAATAATATGAACGATCATGAAACTTTTTTTCCATATCAGTCAAATTAAATTAGTAAAATCTCTCAATAAAATAAAAGGTTATATGAAAATAACTGAACAAATTGAAAATTGAACTTAGTTTATTAGAATATTCACCTCTTAATTTAATTGTTCCTCGGTCACAACATAATAGAATAGGTGAAAAAATCAGACTTATTATACATTATGGATGTAATTCGATTTACATAATTCATGTAATATAAAATGATTAGGTTAGGAAATCGAGATAGAATTGCTATTCGGTCAAATCCATTCTGCCTTTCCTCAATATCTGAGTAATATTGAAATATGTAAAAAATAATGAATATTTAATCTATTGGATAGACGTAGAGAAGAATGAAAAAGAATATTCTTTTTTATCTTCATATTCTTTATCATCTTTAGCGACACCATCACTTTAATGAGAAACATCTTGAGTTATTAACTATTTTTATGAAAGATTTTATAATGAGTAAAAGTAGTTAGCAATAGAGGATAGGTTTTCATTAACCATTCCCCAACCTTAGTTGGAGGAGATCGATTACCATATGAACCCCCTGATTTCTGCTGCTTCCGTTATTGCTGCTGGATTAGCTGTAGGTCTCGCTTCTATTGGACCCGGTGTTGGTCAAGGCACCGCTGCGGGTCAAGCTGTAGAAGGTATTGCGAGACAACCAGAAGCTGAAGGTAAAATTCGAGGTACCTTGTTGCTAAGCTTAGCTTTCATGGAAGCTTTAACTATCTATGGACTAGTTGTAGCTCTAGCACTTCTATTTGCAAATCCTTTCGTTTGATCCGAGGAAAGAAGCTAAGCTCCTTACCTCTTGTTACTAATAATTAATCCCCTTCCCTCTCTATTTAATTTATTCGTCTGTTCAGCCGATTCTCTATAGAGGGGGGGGCTAATAATGAATAAGTAACAAAATCTCTCTCTCTCCTATCCTTTGGTTGAAAAAACCTGACTTTTGTAGCAGAGAGTAGAGCAAGGTATTTATACGACCCTATTTTAGAAATAGGTGAAACTTCAGACTGAGAAATCTCTCATAATTTCTATTTCAAACTATGTATGATGTTCAGTAGGGTCGAGTGGAAAAAACTTTGTAAAACTTGGATAACCTATGACGGGAGAAGAGTATAAAAAATATGATGATTGATCCTGTTATTTTCCCGAGTTACTGGCCTCCTGCCGCGAGTCTCGGCTTAAATACCAACCTTTTAGAAACAAATTTGATTAATTTAGGTGTAGTAATTGGTCTACTAGTTTACTTCGGAAAGGGAGTGTGTGCGGGTTGAATATTTGGATGAAATAGCTGAATCCACTCAGCTGCACTTCGGAGAAAGGGAAGGTGCATAACCCCAACGAATTACTTCTGAGTCAAGAATTCAGAAGAACTATAGCATTTCGTAAAATCAGTGAACAATTTATTTTTTATTAACTGATAAGGGAATCTTGTAAAATGGTCAAAGCTGAATTGCTTGAAGTCTAAGTACAACACAGGGTATTCTTTCCCCACCGTGTTCATAGGGACGTATAGAAAAAAAAACATGGTTGGAGGTTCATCTGATGTATAACACTCATATCAAAATGATTCTAAAATTCATTTTACTAGATGAATTGTCATAATCTCCTATGAATATGAATGACCAATTTTGGTTTTTCGGTACTAAATTGACAACCTACATACATTAATAATTATTCAGAAAAAACAATCTTACTGACGATTTGATCATAAGAGAGCCAGTCTTCTATAATCTCCAAGTTTGAAGAATTTCTAGTTCTACAAAAAAAAATGGGATATGAATGAAAAGGGTAGGCTCAGTTAGAAAATGGATTTATATATTCTATTCATGGGAGACTGAGCAAGAGAGCCGGATGAATTGAAAGATTCGTGTTCGGTTCGGGAAGAGATTGTTAATCCGTAAAATCGATAGATAATCTACTTTCATTAAGTAATTTATTGGATAATCGTAAACAGACCATCTTGAATATCATTCGCGATGCAGAAGAACGATATAAAGAGGCTATTGATAAGCTTAAACAAGCTCAGAACCGTTTACAACAGGCAGAAACAAAAGCAGACGAGATTCGCATAAATGGACTATCTCGAATGGAAAGAGAGAAACAAGATCTAATAAATTCCGCTGGTGAAGATTTAAAACGATTAGAAGATTCTAAAAATGCTACTATTCGTTTCGAAGAACAAGGAGCAATTGAACAAGTTCGCCAACAAGTTTCCCGACTTGCATTAGAAAGAGCTCTCAAAGCTTTAAACATTCGTTTGAATAGCGAATTGCACTCACGCATGATTGATCATCATATTGGCCTATCGATGGGGACCCTGGGAAAAAATAACTGATTAGCCTTTTCTTTTCTTATAGGTTCTATTTTTCAGGAATCATTAACGAACACTAATGGTAAACATTCGACCCGACGAGATTAGCAGCATTATTCTCAAACAAATCGAGCAATATAACCAAGAAGTAAAGGTTATGAATATCGGTACCGTACTCCAAGTAGGGGATGGAATTGCCCGTGCTTATGGTCTTGACGAAGTAATGGCAGGGGAATTGGTGGAATTTGAGGATGGTACAGCAGGAATTGCTTTAAATTTGGAATCAGACAACGTTGGAGTTGTATTGATGGGTGATGGATTGGCTATACAAGAAGGCAGTTCTGTAAAAGCGACAGGTAAAATCGCTCAGATACCAGTAAGTGACGCTTATTTGGGTCGCGTCGTAAACGCTTTAGCTCAACCTATTGATGGCAAAGGTCAAATTCCAGCTTCTGAATTTAGACTAATTGAATCTCCCGCTCCGGGCATTATTTCGAGACGTTCCGTGTATGAACCCATGCAAACAGGTCTTATTGCTATTGACTCTATGATTCCCATTGGACGCGGTCAACGAGAATTAATTATTGGGGACAGACAGACTGGTAAAACAGCAGTAGCTACAGATACTATTTTGAATCAGAAAGGTCAAAATGTAATATGTGTCTATGTAGCTATCGGTCAAAAAGCCTCTTCTGTGGCTCAGGTAGTTAATAACTTTGAGGAACGGGGAGCAATGGAATATACTATTGTGGTAGCAGAAACTGCGAATTCTCCTGCTACATTGCAATATCTTGCCCCTTACGCGGGAGCAGCTTTAGCAGAATACTTTATGTATCGTAAACAACATACTCTAATCATTTACGATGATCTTTCTAAGCAAGCACAAGCTTATCGACAGATGTCCCTTTTATTAAGAAGACCACCCGGTCGAGAAGCTTATCCAGGAGACGTTTTCTATTTGCATTCCCGTCTTTTGGAAAGAGCAGCTAAATTAAGTTCTCAACTAGGCGAGGGAAGTATGACTGCTCTGCCTATAGTCGAAACCCAAGCCGGAGATGTTTCGGCTTATATTCCTACTAATGTGATTTCCATTACCGACGGACAAATATTTTTATCAGCTGATTTGTTTAATGCCGGAATTCGACCCGCAATTGATGTGGGTATTTCTGTATCTAGAGTAGGATCCGCAGCTCAAATTAAAGCTATGAAACAAGTAGCTGGAAAATTAAAATTGGAATTGGCTCAATTTGCAGAGCTAGAAGCTTTTGCACAATTTGCTTCTGACCTTGATAAAGCTACTCAAAATCAATTAGCTAGAGGTCAACGATTGCGTGAGTTGCTCAAACAATCTCAAGCAGCTCCCTTGGCGGTGGAGGAACAAGTAGCTACTATTTACGCTGGAGTCAACGGATATTTAGATATACTGGAAACCGGACAAGTTAAAAGATTTCTTGTTCAGTTACGTGAGTATTTAATAACTAATAAACCTCAGTTTGCGGAAATCATACGTTCTACTAAGGTGTTCACGGAACAAGCGGAAATCCTTCTGAAGGAAGCCATTAAGGAACATACTGAATTTTTCTTACTTCAGGAACAAAAATAAATATATGATTATTTGATGATACGAGGGGAGCTAGGAAAAAGCTCTTTTCCGGCTCTCCCCGTTCACACGGGGAGAAAAAAAGCACATTAAAAGGTTTTTATTAAGCATAAAATAGTTTTCTCCAAGAAGATATTACGTCCAATAGGATTTGAACCTATACCGGAAGTTTAGAAGACTTCTGTCCTATCCATTAGACGATGGACGCTTTTATTTCCCCTTTCTCACGGGGAAATAAAATCTGTTGTGAATGAAACAATTCACGGTATAGCTGTAAAAAAGATCTATTAGTAATAGGAAATTTTTTAAACTTATTGATCTTTCTTATTAAATAAAAAAATTTTTATTTCTTAAGTAAGCTCTTTCAGCGGGTAGCGGGAATCGAACCCGCATCATTAGCTTGGAAGGCTAAGGGTTATAGTCGACATTAAATTTAGATCAATTAATGTCTCTAATTCAGAACCGAACATGAAAGTCTCTCTTCATTCGGCTCCCTTATGGAGTGAAGTATAAAGTAAGAAAAGAGATTCTTTTCTTAAATTGAAAACCGAGTATTGGATGATAAATAAGATTTTTATCTAATCGATGGTATCGGGGAAGTTGCATCCATAACATCTATGTCAGTTTTTTCATTCTAAACGAAGAAATACTTTTTAGATGATCCTAAAAAAAAAAAAAAATTTTTAAAATCTCAATAATTGATTAAATAGAATAATGAATTAAATGAGAAATTCTTTCTAGTTACTTCGTTCCTTGTTTCTATTGGCTCCAATCTTTAGGGGAATATTTTCCACCGAGCTTTAAACGGAAATGCTGATAGCTCTGGCAAACCAAAATTATCATTTTATAGCTATCCGGCTTGAATTTTCGAACAAAAAGAATTCAAGATTTAGTTGCGATGAAAAGAATACCTTTGATTTCTATCCATGGATTCTTGACGAATCAATCTCAGAAGATTGATTTAGCTTCAAAATCATTCCGCTTTGCTATTTTTCAATCCGAAAGAATCATTGATTATTATTTTCATGGGAATGATGCTCTTCCTATGGCATTCATAGGAAAGGATTTGAACCTTTGTAAGAATAGGGTTGTCAATTGGAACGTTGATCAATCAATTAATATAAAAGACCCTTCAACTATCCAATATAACTTTTGGTTTGAACGAATCGCACTTTTACCACTAAACTATACCCGCTATGATTTGATAGTAGCATAAATTTATATTATTTGTCCAATAATAAGTAAAAATATAAAGCCTTTCCTTATTGATGGAATAAAGTATTACTTTATCTTCAGACCCCATCCCCGGAAATCCAATACCTCGAACCGTTACTTTCACTTCCGGAGATGGCATATTGGGATTACAAATTGCCTTTGCGAGCTGCTAATAGAGCAATTACTAATGGACCCGATACGACTATCAGAGCCAGAACAGTAAGCTGTGCAATAACTTCCAAATTCATTCCTGTTTAACCTCTCTATTTCCAATTTGATTTCATAGAATCGATGAATTCTTCTTTTTTTTTATTTTTTCTATCAATGAAGAAAAAATAAATATATTTTTTCAAATGATATATTATCGTAAATAAATATATATGATCTATCTAATTTGAATTGGGAGGATCTATAGCCATAAAGAGCTAGTATTGGTACAATAATAGAAAACCTATGCATCCATTCGAATTTAAACCATGGATGTGGGTGAAAATTTGAACAAACCCGCGTGTGGTTCATATTACGAATATTCGGGGAGAAAATGAAGGGATGACATCAATCTCGGACAGTCAAATTATCTTAGTCCTTGTAAGTGCTTTAACAACAAGTTTTTTAGCTTTGAGACCGGGTAATGAATTGTATAATCGATAAGAACCGTTTGCCTTTACGATAACCTGGCCAGTTTTTGGCCAGGCCGATGGAATAATATATAGACTAATTTTGATGAAATGAATAATGCAAGTGTTTTTTGTCGAGAATGCCCATACTCATTCCTGTAACCATTATATTATAATAGCTATATATCCGGTAGAATATATTTTGGAGAATATAGACTTTGGCTCTAGCATCATGTTAAAGTAAGAATACTTCCCTGCTCGGGGAGATGGCCGAGTGGACTAAAGCGGCGGATTGCTAATCCGTTGTACGATCATTCGTACCGAGGGTTCGAATCCCTCTCTCCCCGTTTACTAACTAAATATTTATCTTATGAATCCATAGAATCTCTGTAATTATTCTTTACGTCCGGGATTACGTCCAGGATCATTTGATAGGAATCCGAAAACGGGAAGAGAAACAAGAAAAATGACCACTGTGTAAACGAGCAGCTTGAGAGTAAGCATGGCGTAATCTCCGGGATCATTGCGTTACTAGGAGTAAGATGGAGTAAATTATAAATCCCTATACCACCTTTATTCGAATAAAATCAATATAAAAAATTGTTTTTTATATTGATTATCATAGCCGATTGAATTGAGAAAAGAGGGATTTGAACCCCCGTCGACTCGGTTCCTCCGGTTAAAATGAGCCAGCCCCGGGATCGCCGCAATCGACCTTCTCCAAAAACCTTCTTTTTTTTCAAGGTAATTTTGGTAGTTCGATTGGAAGGGGTGAATAAGACAAGTAAGTTATTTGAAAGAAAGGGGAAAATAAATATGTAATATATATATATATATATATATTACATATTTATATATATATTATCGGAAACTCACGGAGGCTTGCCAGACAAAGGCTAGGGGGAAAAGGAACAACGGTATGATCGGCATTATATCCACAATCGGATCGAAAATCGCATAAGCTTCGGGTGATTTAGCCAAAACGGTGCCACTTAAAAAAGTGGTGTTTCCTGGATAGGTATCAAACATAACTAACATTTTTTCTCCGAAAAAAAAAAAAAAAAGAAAGATTATTACAGGGGTTCAGTACGGCACGAAAGGAACCAACCTCATAAATTCTTGATGAAAGTTTTTCAGTACATTCCACTGCGTACGCATGGGTTGGTTCCTCCGGGTCCAGTCCCATATTTGCACGATCTCCCTCCCAGTGAAATAGATGAAAGAAAAAGAAATCAATATTTTTTCTATTCCGTTCAATTTTATCAAGAATCCTTCTTTTATTCTATCCCATCCCTTTTTGTTTCCGCAATTAATCTATTTCTACTTAACAATCTATTTTATTTCATAGAAACGAATAAATCTTGGACTGAGATTTAGTCCGAATAGATAGATTGACAACAACCTTAATATCGGGATTGAATAGCATCGGATATATCTCCTATGGGGCGTGGCCAAGTGGTAAGGCACCGGGTTTTGGCCCTGGTACTCGGAGGTTCGAATCCTTCCGTCCCAGGTTTCTCCGATGAAATAAAAAAAAAAGAGTCCTCTTGGAAATGAACATTCCAGTTTTCTACTATTTATTTGTAGTAGTATATTCTCTGAATCATCTTACGACAATAGTATAGGTATGGCAAGCAGAATCTCTGCGGAGTAGAATAGGGAAAATAGAAAAAGAATCTTCTTCATGAAATTAGCCTATTGGTTGTATGCCGGCCCTGCTCATATCGGAACTCTTCGAGTAGCCAGTTCCTTCGAAAATGTGCATGCTATTATGCATGCTCCTCTGGGAGATGATTACTTTAATGTAATGCGTTCCATGCTGGAAAGAGAGAGGGATTTTACTCCCGTAACTGCTAGCATAGTAGATCGTCATGTATTAACACGCGGATCCCAAGAGAAAGTTGTTGATAATATTATTCAGAAAGAGAAAGAAGAACGTCCTGATTTGATTATATTAACACCTACCTGTACTTCTAGTATCTTACAGGAAGATCTACAAAACTTTGTGGATAGAGCATCTATTACTTCTGATTCTGATGTAATTCCCGCGGATGTGAATCATTATCGAGTCAATGAACTTCAGGCAGCGGATAGAACTTTGGAACAAGTGGTTCGATATTATTTGGGTAAGGCTCGTAGACAAGGAAAATTGGATCGATCTATAACAGATATACCTTCCGCAAATATTATCGGTATTTCTACGCTGGGCTTCCACAATCAACACGATTGTCGCGAATTAAAACGTTTATTACAGGATCTAGGTATTGAAATTAATCAAGTAATTCCCGAAGGGGGATTTGTAGAAGATCTTCAAAATTTACCAAAGGCTTGGTTTAATTTTGTTCCTTATCGTGAAATAGGCTTAATGACAGCAATATATTTGGAGAAAGAATTTGGAATGCCTTACATATCTACAACTCCTATGGGAGTTATAGATACGGCTGAGTTTATCCGACAAATACAAGGGCGTGTTAATAAATGGACTCCTGCTTTTTCCAATAAAACAGTTGATTATGAACATTATATTGATCAACAAACCAGATTTGTTTCTCAAGCCGCTTGGTTCTCAAGATCCATCGATTGCCAAAATTTTGTAGGAAAAAAGGCAGTTGTTTTTGGTGATGCAACTCATGCTGCTTCAATGACTAAGATACTTGCTCGAGAGATGGGGATTCGTGTGTGTTGTACGGGTACCTATTGCAAACACGACGCGGAATGGTTTAACGAACAAGTTTGGGGTCTCTGTGATGAAGTACTTATTACAGATGATCATATTGAAGTAGGGGATATGATCGCTCGCGTAGAACCATCCGCCATATTTGGTACTCAGATGGAACGTCATATTGGTAAACGTCTTGATATTCCTTGTGGAGTTATTTCTCCACCAGTTCATATCCAAAATTTCCCATTGGGATATCGGCCTTTTTTAGGTTATGAGGGTACTAATCAAATAGCCGATTTAGTTTATAACTCATATACTTTGGGCATGGAAGACCATCTTTTAGATATTTTTGGTGGTCATGACACTAAAGAAGTTATTACTAAATCATTATCCGCAGAAACGGATTTGATTTGGAATTCCGAGAGTCAATTGGAATTAAGTAAAATTCCTGGCTTTGTTAGGGGCAAGATTAAAAGAAAGACTGAGAAGTTCGCAAGACAGAGTGGCATTACAAACATTACCGTCGAAGTAATGTATGCAGCTAAGGAAGCATTGAGTACTTGAAACATTACATTGGGAACCTTCTCTCTATCCTTCCCATCCACCTATAGTATAACATAAGACTAAAAACTTCATTTCATAAAAATATAATAGAATAAAAACTCATGTCATTTATTCCATATATTCCTACAACATATTCATTTACACCTTTATCTGAATCTCAAAGAAAGATTATGGTAAAATTTCGTTTAGAATAATATGGTAGAAAGCGACGTGCAACTTGAATATCATGATCGGTTTCGTGGAACATCTGCCATTCCCTATCCGAATTAAAGAACTCCTATCTCAACATACGTTTCCAAACAAAATCTTTCTTTTTTTTTAGCGAGGCTCGCGTAACAACGTAGAATCTTCTTTATAACCTACAAGTTAGGAGATATAATCTAAAGTTAACGTAGAGCAAAAAAGCTATTGAGACTTTGTCCAACTTTTTAAAAATTAAATTTACTAAATTAGTAAATAGATTCTTACTTATCAAACAAATAACTCAATTTTTTAATTTTCAATAAGTTGATCGAACAATGTAATAATTAATAATTGTTATGATTGATTACAGTAAATGAAAGAAATCGAAATTACTTTCATTTTTCCCCTCCCTCAATCGAAAAAATAGCCAAAGTGGGGCTTCCTACGATCATGAAGATCGGTCTAAGAACGAGAAAATCCTATTTGATTGTTTAAACGACTAGATTTAGATAAAGTTAAAGACGATTCAATAGAGTAGAGAGAACACACTAATTCCAAACGTGGAAAAAACATACCGTATGTATAGGGATAAATTCTGCCGAAGTGAAGTCATTATTGATTGATTGATTGAGGGAAAAAACTTCGTATATAGGAAAGCTCAACCTGCATAGATTGTTGGATAGGGATACCCGCCTTAAAGCAAGGATATTTGAATAAATCAAAGCTAATTGAGATGGTTATGAGTTCAATGCTTGATCCCTTTTTCCAAATCCTATTATATGTTCATTTAGTAGAGTAGCCTTCGTTACAATAGGTTAGGTAAAGATTGCGTTTATGTTTAATACAACCTATTTTTCGTTTTACCAAAATAGATCTAAAATCAAGTTAATAATATCGAGAAATAGCTAAATGGAATAATGAGAAGCCAGATAGAAGATATGGGGGAGAGGAGAGCTTATCGTTCCGTCAAGTCATTTCTTCCCATTAAACGGGGGAGAAAGAACAAAAAATACTTTATCCATCTCCGCTTCGGGAGGTGGTCCGATCCGTCCCCTGTTGAACTCCCGGTCGACTAGCTTCCTTCTAACTAACCATCCTTCTGTTCCCTATCATTATAGATTCTTTTCCTTTCCACGAAATAAGAATAAAAATATAGAAAATCGTAAATCCTGAAGTAATTAAAAAAAAAAAAAAGAAAAACATTAAAAAAAGAAAGCCTACATCAAGAATTTATTTATTCATTCTCTCAATTTGACTTACTCTGATTCATATTCTCAAGATTCATTTATTTCTTTTAATCCATTCTTCCAGTATAGTATACTCTATTATTTCATTCTCAGGGTTGCTAACCCAACGGTAGGGTAATCGGCTCCCAAAAGTTTTATAAGACTACGATTGATCGACCTAGCGGAAAAAAAAAGTCGTTTCATTACATAATTTTTCTCAAGCTTAATTTGATCAAAGTATCGTAATGGAAGGAAAAGATTCGGATTGCTTTGTGTTGTGAAAACAGATCCACTACTCAAGCGGAAAAAAGTTAATGGATAAAGCTAGATGGCTTGAATCATAGGTGGAACCAGAAGAATGAGCTCCCCCGTTTATTCAAAGATCCCATTTCATATTCTCTTTACTAATTGGAAGTTAGAAGTAATTTAGTAACCAATAGGAGAGAGAGGGGTTGTTCCTACAAGAAGGGTATTCTTATCAGAAATGAATCTTGAATACTCGGATAAATAAATAGATAAATAAATACAAATGTGTAAAAGAATAACCGGTGTGCTGACTAAATAAAGTGATTTATAAGTCAGGTAGGCGATCAGTTTGCAAAAATAGATCCATTTTTCGAAAAGATTAATGCTTTTTTACAAGGAATCAAATGAGTTTTAGATAAAAATTATTTGATAGAATTTTTTTTTTATCTCTGAATAAATGAAAATAAATCTATCCGATCTTCACGTGGATCGCACTATGCATCATTTCTCATCCCAAGGAGTTACTCATATGAGAACCATAGCTTGGGTTTTATCTGAAATAAAGAAGCTACGAAGAAATAAAAAAAATATCTTGTGGCAGCAACGCTTTTTATATAAACTTCTCCTTCATGATGATATTTATGCAATTGCTTATAATTGTTTTTCAAATAAATCGAGTTTAAAACGAAAAGAGGATTCAGTTCCAAGCAACAATCATTTAAGTTTCATAATCATAGAGCGTCTTATTGGTAGAATACGTCAACAAGACCTTCCAGATACTATTTTATCTTTATCAAGGAAGCGTCTTGGAAGGAAGGGTGATAAAAAAAATCAATCTTTCGATTACTATATCAATTCTTCTTGCGGATCAATTCGAGAAGGTCCGACTATAGTTCTGCAAATCCATTTCTTGATGCAATTGCAACCCTTGCTAATGGAAACGAATGAATGGAATAGCTTTCGATCTATTCATTCCGTATTTCCTTTTATGGAGGATCATTTTTCGTATTCCTATTGTTTCTTAGGTACTAAATTACCCTATTCTCTCCATCCAGAAGTACTTATTCGAATTTTTCGTCGACGGATTTAAGATGCTCCCTTTCTACACCTATTACGATTTATTCTCCACGAACAACAAAATCTAATTGTCTCAAATACACCCATCTTTTTCTCTCCAAGAGAAACAAATAGGTTATCCATATTTTTATGGAATTACTATATATATGAATCCGAATCTACTTTAGTCTCCCTTTGGAAAAAAACCTTACATTTTGAATCGTTCTCCGCTTCACCCGATCAAGCTAACTCTATTCAAAAGATCGAGCATATTGCAAAGCCATCATATGTTGCGAAGCCACCATGGATGATTACTCCACCGGAAAACATCTTTTTTTTCGTGAAAAATCCTTCTATTCATTATGCAAGATATGAAAACAATTACATGGTAGCTTTGAAAGGTACTAAATATTTAGCCCAGAGATGGAAGCATTTTTTCTTAAGACTTTGGCAATATCATTTTCATTTTTGGTTTCAACCATACAGGATACGCATTCAAAAATCATCCAAAGATTGTTTTCCCTTTTTGGGTTATATCCTAGGTATTGGACCCAAAATCACCACAGTTCAAGTCGAAATGGTGGATGATTTACCCATTGCTACCAGTCTTCCTACCAGAGAATTGTGTGCTATAACTCCAATTTCCGGTCTAATCGGATTATTAGCCAAAGAAAAATTTTGCAATACTTTGGGACATCCAATTGGTAAATTAGCTTGGACTACTCTAAGAGATGATGACATTCTCAACCGATTCGATCAAATTTGGAAAAATATCGGCTATTATTATAGTGGATGTTCAAATAAGGAGGGGTTGTATCGAATACAATACATACTTCGATTTTCATGTGCGAAAACTTTAGCTTGTAGGCATAAAAGTACAATACGCGTTGTGTGGAAAAAACATGGTTCAAAACTGTTTCCAAGATCCTCTTTTTCGGAGAAACCAGAGTTAATATCCCCGTTTCTCCCCAAGGTTCATTATCATAAAAAAAAATTTTGGTATTTGGATATTATCCAAATAAATTCTTTAGCAAATTCGTTGCAAAAAAGAGATATACTCGAATTATCCGAAACTGATTCTACTAACGAGAGGCTCGTCGGGCAATTCAATTGCCGAGACTCAAGATAATCTTGTGAAAGAACTGAAGTGTGATGAGATAGGTACGTACATAGCATAGAGAGAGCCACGTGCAATGAAAATTGCAAACGCAGAAACCCGGCCCCCAGGGGAGAGTAATTCACCCACTTTCATCCGACGAGTTATGGGTTCGAGCCCCGGCCCCGGTCAACCCGAACCCAATTGATCGGATTCAATTCATACTTTTTTCTTTCTCTCACACTTTAAATTTGAAATAGTATATAATGGGTATGTTTCCCTATTGATGAGATGATATTTGTTATGTCGTCATTAATGCGAGTAAGTTATGTAACATAGGCTACTTATGTCACCCCCAATCATTTAATTACTTACTGTTTTACGTATTTAAGAATCTGGATCTCTGAAGAAGAAACGGGGGTTGACAACAAGGGGGTAACTCCGTATAATATAGAATAACAAGCATACAAAATATAATATCTGTGCTTGGGTAATAATTCTTATTCAACAAGCCAAATTTTACCATGACCGCAATTATAGAGAGACGCGAAAACGCGAGCCTATGGGGTCGCTTCTGCAATTGGATTACCAGCACTGAAAACCGCCTTTACATTGGATGGTTTGGTGTATTGATGATTCCTACCCTACTAACTGCAACTTCTGTATTCATCATTGCTTTTATCGCAGCTCCTCCAGTGGATATTGACGGTATCCGTGAGCCCGTTTCCGGTTCTCTCCTTTACGGAAACAATATCATCTCTGGTGCCATCATCCCAACTTCTGCAGCTATCGGTTTACACTTCTACCCTATCTGGGAAGCAGCTTCCGTTGATGAATGGCTATACAATGGTGGTCCCTACGAACTAATCGTTCTTCACTTCCTACTTGGTGTAGCTTGCTACATGGGTCGTGAATGGGAACTCAGCTTCCGTCTGGGTATGCGTCCCTGGATTGCTGTTGCATATTCAGCTCCCGTTGCAGCTGCTACCGCTGTTTTTTTAATTTACCCCATCGGTCAGGGAAGCTTCTCCGATGGTATGCCTCTGGGAATCTCTGGTACCTTCAACTTCATGATTGTGTTCCAAGCTGAACACAACATCCTTATGCATCCATTTCATATGTTGGGTGTAGCTGGTGTATTCGGTGGCTCTTTATTCAGTGCTATGCATGGTTCTCTAGTAACTTCAAGTTTGATCCGAGAAACCACGGAGAATGAATCTGCTAATGCAGGTTATAAGTTTGGTCAAGAGGAAGAAACCTATAACATCGTAGCTGCTCACGGTTACTTTGGCCGGTTGATCTTCCAATACGCTAGCTTTAACAACTCCCGTTCTCTACACTTCTTCTTGGCTGCTTGGCCTGTAGTAGGTATTTGGTTCACCGCGTTGGGCATCAGCACCATGGCTTTCAACCTAAATGGTTTCAACTTCAACCAATCTGTAGTTGACAGTCAAGGTCGTGTAATCAATACCTGGGCTGACATTATCAACCGTGCCAACCTTGGTATGGAAGTTATGCACGAACGTAACGCTCACAACTTCCCTCTAGATTTAGCTTCTGTTGAAGCTCCTTCCGCAAACGGTTAATTGATGTCTCTACAGATTCCTAGTTATTATCGATAAAAAGATAGTAACTCAGCCATAACTTTTCAACCTTAACATTGAAAGTTAGGATCAAACAGAAGGGAGACCGCGGGGGTCCCTGCTGCTTAAAGGGGCCGGGCCTCTAGAGTCCCTAGAAAGGGGAGGGGGGATTTTCGAGATCCCCCCTAACCACCTACCTTCAGTGTTATTATCATATCCGAATGGAATGAATGAGTAGAAGGGGGCGGACGTAGCCAAGCGGATTAAGGCAGTGGATTGTGAATCCACCACGCGCGGGTTCAATCCCCGTCGTTCGCCTGCGTTTATGAAAAGAATTCCGGGAATTGGTTGAAAAAAATAAGAGAAGACTTAGCCTATATTTAGAGAATTAGATAAGGTATAGAGAGTTTTAGTGGTGAAATGGCGGACACACGAGATTCGGAATCCCGTGAGAGCACGGGATCCGAGTCCACTTCAAGTAAGTGAGGTTTTGCTAAATGGCGAAACTTATCCTAGTTCCTTTTTAATAAATGAATTCTGAATCAAATTAATTTGGTGATTCGGGATTGACGGGGCTCGAACCCGCAACTTCCGTCTTGACAGGGCGGTACTCTAACCGATTGAACTACAATCCCATTAAAAACAGTTTAGTTATTTAGTTATTATGTCGATCAAAAACTTATGTGTCAAATCTATTCTTTACAATTATTGTAATTGTTCTGTCTGGGTGGAATTATAATAGATACGTTTCTCTACGAATGGGACCCTATCGATAGACGAAAACGAAACGGGATCTTTGTTATTGAAGCAGTAATCCCATTATGGAGCAGAATAAATAGTAATCTTTTATTAATGCTGAATGTTCAGATCAACCAGAGAAAGAGACTTCATATAATAAATTGATTGAATAATGAATGGATTGATAAGTTGACATTGGGTCGAGCTGGATTTGAACCAGCGTAGGCATTGCCAGCGGATTTACAGTCCGTCCCCATTAACCACTCGAGCATCGACCCAGTCAGTTGGAAAGGGGAAGAAAGGCTTTTACCCATCTCTCTTATATCGGGATGGGAATAGAAACGGGTGCGGAAAGTTCTCGGGATATTCGTGATTCCGAAAACTTTTAGTACCCCCAGGGGAATTCGAATCCCCGTCACCTCCGTGAAAGGGAGATGTCCTGGGCCTCTAGACGATGGGGGCTTATCCTTATCCTTATGTTACTCAATTCATTATTTACTGTCAATAGTATGGTTCATTTCATTCCAATAATATTTCCAATTATTAGTTTCATTTCCACCTGCGGGAGATGGATGGGCTAACATCTGAGGTTCACACATCCTACCCAGTGATATATATATTATTTGAAGCCGAGTGTTGTTTGTTATCTCATTCTCATCTCCACCTTTAACCCGATAATTAGGTACTTTGAACTCAGTTTTATGCTATATCAGAGGAAACTTATATTTATTGTATGAATCATATCTTATCTATTTGGGTTCATTATTGAATATTACAAGATTTTAATCAACAATCAATAGTTTATTTATTAAGTCTTATTTCCTTGATCAGATTGGACGAAACAACTTGCTCATTCAAAAATTTCATAAATTTTTGAATATAAATTGTATTTAGAACCTTCTATATTCGAGTATGAAGTAAGTTCGGAGCAGGGGTTAAAAAAAAAAGGTAATTTTTTTTATTCAATATATATAAATCAGGGCGAACTTACCTTTCTTATAGAAGATTAATTGTGGTTCATTCCATAATATTAATATTATATTATCCCTCTAGAGAATCAATACGCCTTTTACTCGCCCATCTCATTCTAGAACATAATGTTATGTTTGTTATTAAATAACTACTAGATCCTAGTTTATTTCCATAGTTACTACTAGGTCAAATGGTAGAAACTCAATTTTACTATAATTTGTTTATGAAATAATATTTTGGACTTTTGGGTGGGAAGGGAAAGGAACATATGCTTTATTTTTCCTCCTCCGCAGGAGAATAAAGAAAGTAACCCCTTTTCGAACTAACTTTATCACCATCTTTATTTCCTACAACCTATTTCTCCTAATCGAAACACTTCGAGGTGACTAATTATTTCCAGGGTCGAAACGACTATTCCGTACGGAAATAATTAATTGAATTGCCCATACATAGCATCTCCCCGGAGAGGAGATTATTGAAAATTAAATTGTTTTTTGAATTGTTTGCGCTTTTCTTCGATTATATATATATTCAACGAACTTTATTCCATATGAAGGAATGATAGATAAGAGTTCTTCGTTGGAGAAAATGGACGAACAAATTCTGTTCCAATTTCATCGGAAAAATCATTTTAGTTTAGATTATAAAATGGGTAAAAAGAAGTTCAATTCGAGCGAATTGATATGATGAGAACTGAATCCTTTAATATATCAAAAGAATTCAATTAAGAATCATATGATGTGCAATAGAATTGGAAAAATCTGAGAAGGATCCGTATTACAGAAAGGGGATAAATATGACCAATAAATGATTCTAATACTAATAATAAAGCAAATAACAATGAAAATAAAATTAGAGTCGATTTTATTGGTTCTAGATTTTGATGATCTACATGGATTGCATTAACTAAATGACTTGTATAACCTATATGATTTTTATTATTAACTTCTATGCATATGGAAAGATTGGGCCAGAAATAAGCTATATATTATTATGAACTAGTTGACATTTTCCTGATTTTTCAATCAAACTATATTTGTTGTTGCAATAATACAATTATTCCCCCTCAAAGAAGCCCTTTTAACTCAGTGGTAGAGTAACGCCATGGTAAGGCGTAAGTCATCGGTTCAAATCCGATAAAGGGCTTCCATATTTTCTCCATAGCCATAGAAGGTATTCTATTCCATTTTATATCATCCTGGATGAGAATCCACTCACGAACACTTAATGAATTGGAATAGTCAGATGAGAAAGAAAGTTTTATCAAAAAACATAATAATTTGAATAATTACAATTTAAAATTCATAATTAGAATTCTCTATATCGAGCAAAAAGAATATATAGTGGTCTTATAAGTTTCCATTTTTTAGCAATTCGGGAGTGGAGTATTATTGCCCCATCCAGTCCAACTCTCGTGGATAATTGCGTGGAAATATCTATTAGCTCATAACATGATGGATTACCTGTTTTGGTACGAACCGGGAGGAAAGAATTAATGGGACATTAGTTAAGGTTAGTCAAGAGTTAGGAGCTTTCCATATATATGATCGATTTATGTCCGAAGAAAGGAATGAAATTGTAAGGGATGATGTAATTAGTATAGGCCGGGCGGCCCCCCGAGAATTAATCCCTTAGATCAGATCAACAGGGGAAATTCTGAATAATATAATGAATGATCAATATAATATTTGATCAAAAAAATCCCTTTATTTTATGAGGGTGAGCGGGGGAATTCGAATCCCGATCGATCCACTCCATGACTAATGATAAATCCTTAAACGTTTGGTATGGAAAGTGAGAAAGATCATCAATTTTCTGAAAATAGTAAACTTGACTTATTATATTGTATATAAGTTGGCTACCCTAATATCAAAATTGACTCGAAATCGTAAATGTGAATTTTATATCAAAGATAAGTCTGGAATAAAAAAAATCAGGCTTTTCAAAATGAAAAAGAAGTTAATTTTTCATTCACATTAAAATGTTTAAATTTTGAGAATTGAATCCCGCCTCTTTTCCCTCTTTCCTTCTCCTACTACTTGCTACTTGCTCCCCATAAGTTGGAAAAGTTTCTTGGTTTATAAATATAAATACATATGTATAAATTTATACCCTATTTTTTACGGAAGGAGAATGTAAAATAGATGCATCCCGATGAAATAAGGATAAGAGACGTTATTTCTATTACTCAAACGGATCTAAGAAGGGGATTCAAAGAATTTCAATAATATTGGGTTAAAGGGACATCAAAAGGAAGGGGAATCAATCCTTGTGGGAGAAAATACTAGGGAGAAAAGAAAAGCTTACCTACCCTCTAAAAGGTCTTTGCTAAGTTCGTTTCGAGACCAGACAAAGATTCATTCTATATATATTGAATGCTTTGAACCAACAAATGGACTATGATGATGCATTTACAAAATTGATCAGAGAATTCTTTGGAGGGGGCAAAGAAAGAAAAAGGATCGTCCGTGGATGATCGAATATGATATCTTTCTTTCAATGATTTGATAGTGATAAGGTGCCCAAAAATGGTTGAAATAGTTTAATGGGAGAATCGCTATGACTATAGCCATTGGAAAGTTTTCCAAAGAGCAAAAAGGTTTATTTGATAACATGGACGACTGGCTAAGGAGAGATCGTTTTGTATTCGTGGGTTGGTCTGGTCTATTGCTTTTTCCCTGTGCCTATTTTTCTCTGGGTGGATGGTTTACGGGTACAACCTTTGTAACCTCATGGTATACTCACGGATTGGCTAGTTCTTATTTGGAAGGTTGTAACTTTCTGACTGCCGCAGTCTCTACTCCTGCTGATAGTTTAGCACACTCTTTGCTGCTATTATGGGGTCCTGAAGCACAGGGAGACTTTACTCGTTGGTGCCAATTGGGTGGTTTATGGACCTTCGTTGCTCTACACGGTGCCTTTGCTTTAATAGGTTTCATGTTGCGCCAATTTGAACTTGCTCGATCTGTACAATTGCGTCCCTACAACGCAATTGCATTCTCTGGTCCGATTGCTGTTTTTGTTTCTGTATTCCTGATCTATCCATTGGGCCAGTCTGGTTGGTTCTTCGCACCCAGCTTCGGTGTAGCAGCTATCTTCCGATTTATCCTTTTTTTCCAGGGTTTCCACAATTGGACTTTAAACCCATTTCATATGATGGGAGTCGCTGGAGTATTGGGTGCTGCTCTTCTATGTGCTATTCACGGTGCTACTGTGGAAAATACTCTATTCGAGGATGGTGATGGTGCAAATACATTCCGTGCTTTTAACCCAACTCAAGCTGAAGAGACTTATTCCATGGTTACCGCTAATCGTTTCTGGTCCCAAATTTTCGGTGTTGCTTTCTCCAACAAACGTTGGTTACATTTCTTCATGTTATTCGTACCCGTAACTGGTTTATGGATGAGTGCTATCGGAGTAGTTGGTCTAGCCTTGAATCTGCGGGCATATGACTTTGTCTCTCAGGAGATCCGTGCAGCAGAAGATCCTGAGTTTGAAACTTTCTACACCAAAAATATTCTTTTGAACGAGGGTATTCGTGCTTGGATGGCGGCCCAGGATCAGCCTCATGAAAACCTTGTATTCCCCGAGGAGGTTCTACCCCGTGGAAACGCTCTTTAATGGAACCTTGGCTTTAGGCGGTCGTGATCAAGAAACCACTGGCTTTGCTTGGTGGGCCGGTAATGCCCGACTTATAAACTTATCTGGTAAATTGCTTGGTGCCCACGTGGCTCATGCCGGATTGATTGTGTTCTGGGCTGGAGCGATGAACTTATTTGAAGTAGCTCATTTCGTACCGGAAAAGCCTATGTATGAACAAGGTTTAATTCTACTTCCCCATCTGGCTACTTTGGGATGGGGAGTAGGTCCTGGCGGAGAAGTTGTAGATACCTTCCCATACTTCGTATCCGGAGTACTTCACTTAATCTCTTCCGCAGTTTTAGGTTTTGGGGGTGTTTATCACGCACTTATCGGACCCGAAACTTTAGAAGAATCCTTTCCATTTTTCGGTTATGTATGGAAAGATAAGAACAAAATGACCACTATTTTAGGTATTCACCTAATCTTGCTAGGTGTTGGTGCTCTCCTTCTAGCGTTCAAAGCCTTGTATTTTGGGGGCGTATATGATACTTGGGCTCCCGGTGGTGGAGATGTAAGGAAAATAACAAATCTTACCCTTAGTCCAAGTGTTATATTCGGTTATTTACTCAAATCACCTTTCGGTGGAGAAGGTTGGATTGTTAGTGTAGACAATTTGGAAGATATAATTGGGGGACATGTTTGGTTAGGTTCCATTTGTATTTTCGGTGGAATCTGGCACATTCTAACCAAACCTTTTGCATGGGCTCGTCGTGCTTTCGTATGGTCTGGAGAAGCTTACTTATCTTATAGTTTAGGGGCTCTTGCCGTCTTTGGTTTCATCGCTTGTTGCTTCGTTTGGTTTAACAATACAGCTTATCCTAGCGAATTTTATGGTCCTACTGGTCCAGAGGCCTCTCAAGCTCAAGCTTTTACCTTTCTGGTTAGAGACCAACGCCTTGGAGCTAACGTAGGTTCTGCTCAAGGACCCACTGGTTTAGGTAAATACCTTATGCGTTCCCCCACTGGAGAGATTATTTTTGGGGGAGAAACGATGCGCTTCTGGGATCTTCGTGCTCCATGGTTGGAACCCCTAAGGGGTCCTAATGGTTTGGATTTAAATAAGTTGGAAAAAGACATACAGCCTTGGCAGGAACGACGCTCGGCGGAATATATGACTCATGCCCCTTTAGGTTCTTTGAATTCCGTAGGTGGAGTAGCTACTGAAATTAATGCAGTGAACTATGTTTCTCCTCGGAGTTGGTTAGCTACCTCCCATTTTGTTCTAGGATTCTTTTTCTTTGTAGGTCATTTATGGCATGCAGGAAGAGCTCGTGCAGCTGCAGCCGGATTTGAGAAAGGAATTGACCGTGATTCCGAACCTGTCCTTTTTATGACACCCCTTAACTAGAGGAGTGAATAGGAATGAGTAAGCTGGAATTCCAGCTCAGCTAAGAAAAAGCTTCCCCGAATACGAGTGATAAATACCGTCTTTGCAGGTTCCTGCTAAAAGCTCGGCTATGAATAGCCGAGCTTTAAAATCAATTGATATTGATAACTAGATTCGTGAATGCGATGATCCTTCGACGGAAGGAGAGAGAGGGATTCGAACCCTCGATAGCGCTGAAACTATACCGGTTTTCAAGACCGGAGCCATAAACCACTCGGCCATCTCTCCTAAAATCCATTCTATGTAACTTCTTTCGGTAGCATCTATAATATCGGTACCATAATTATTAGTAAATATTTATATTGTGTGAATAATATATAATATCTCTCTTTTGAAAGAGATGCAAAAAGCATCATCTGGAGATGGGAGAAGTTAATAAGGCTCAATTATAAATATAGTCGAATTAAATTGTTTATATGATACATTTGGCTTGGTTTTCAAGATCTATGCCAGATAGGGATCAGATGGTATAATCCGTTTCATTCGTTAAGAACCTGGAAAACCACAACCATGACTATTGCCTTTCAGTTGGCTGTGTTTGCATTAATCGCGATTTCATTTCTCCCAGTAATTGGTGTGCCTGTTGTGCCTGCCTCTCCTAACGGTTGGTCAAGTAACAAAAATGTCGTATTTTCGGGTGCTTCGCCACGGATCGGATCAGTCTTTTTAGTAGGTATCCTTAACTCCTCCATATCCTAAGTTTTTGGCTGAGTTGCAGCATCCCCTCCCTTGGTTGAATTAAAACACTGAGGCACAAAATCTAAAGTGTTTCCCAGGGGAGGGTTGGGTTCCATTACCGATTCGTTCCGTCTTTCAATATAAAGAATAAGTAATTTAAATTTGCATTATTAATCAATAATTGACTATATACGAGTAAATCTACTAATATAGTGGAGAATGAGATAAAAGCAGTTGCGGGTATGGTTTAATGGTAAAATTCCTCCTTGCCAAGGAGAATATGCGGGTTCGATTCCCGCTACCCGCCCATTCCCCCCAAAGGATATAAATGGAATATAGAATTAATATAATCTTAGATTCGTTTTTTTTTTTAATTCTTGAATAAAATAAAGGTATAGAGATTCATACATAAACTGGAAAAGGCTAAAAACTTTGGTTTTGGCGGAGACGGGATTTGAACCCGTGACCTCAAGGTTATGAGCCTTGCGAGCTACCAGGCTGCTCTACCCCGCGCAATTTATATATATATTATTATTATTATTATTAATTAATATATAAACATGATTCACTGGACAAATAATATTCGAACATCAAGAATTTCCCTTTTAGGGATTATTCTCAATTGCATTCATATCCAATCTTTCCGAATTTTTTCTTCTTTACCAACTAGATTTTGTTACTCCGGGCAACAAACATGCATGAGCCATCTCACGAAGCACGTGCCTAGATAAACCAAAGTCTCGATAATTAGCTCTAGGTCTTCCAGTTAGGAAACAACGACGATGAAGGCGTGTAGGTGCACTATTACGTGGTAAGGATTGTAATTCTCTATGAATTTCCCATTTTTCATCTAATGAGAAAACCTTACTCATCCTCTCTTTTAAAGATTGACGAATAGAATGGTATTTTTGTTCCAACTTTTGCTTCTTTTCCTCCCTCTGGATAAGACTCTTTCTTGCCATAGTGGTTCAATTAATAATAAATAACATTTTTATGTCAAATTTTGGAATGAAAGAGGATTCATCTCTTTCTCTACTTCTTCTTTCACTCCTAACTATTTCATTCAGTGGAATGGAATTAGGCCTACCATTAGTCTAAGTCTAGTCAGTCCCGATCCAAGGGTAGGCTTAATTCAATAATTCTGATCTTACTAGAGATGATGACTAGCCAAATTTGCCTGATGTAGAAGCAATTAGGAAAGCCGCATAAGTAAATATATAACCCACAGAAAAATGAGCTAATCCAACTAATCTTGCTTGAACAATAGAAAGAGCCACTGGCTTATCCCTCCAGCGCACCAAATTAGCTAGAGGTGTACGTTCATGAGCCCATGCTAGAGTCTCAATAAGTTCCTGCCAGTATCCACGCCAAGAGATAAGAAACATGAATCCAGTAGCCCAAACGAGATGCCCAAATAGGAACATCCATGCCCAAACGGATAAACTGTTCATACCAAATGGATTGTATCCATTAATAAGTTGCGAGGAATTTAACCACAAGTAATCTCTTAACCATCCCATTAAATAAGTAGAAGATTCGTTGAATTGAGCTACATTTCCCTGCCATAAGGTAATATGCTTCCAATGCCAATAGAATGTAACCCATCCAATAGTATTTAACATCCAAAAGACTGCCAAATAAAAAGCATCCCAAGCTGAAATATCACAAGTCCCACCTCGTCCCGGACCATCGCATGGAAAACTATAACCAAATTCTTTTTTGTCTGGCATTAGCTTGGAGCCACGTGCATCTAAAGCACCTTTTACTAGGATCAACGTGGTTGTGTGTAAACCCAAAGCAATGGCATGATGAACCAAAAAATCTCCGGGACCTATGGTTAGAAATAGCGAGTTACTATTATTATTAATAGCATCCAACCAACCGGGTAACCAGATGCTTTGACCAGCATTAAACGCTGGACTATTTGCCGAGGATAGGAGTACATCAAAACCATATAAAGCTTTGCCATGGGTGGATTGGATCCATTGAGCGAATACGGGTTCAATCAAGATTTGTTTCTCCGGAGTACCAAAAGCAAGCATAACATCGTTATGGACATAGAGTCCCAAGGTATGAAAACCCAGGAATAAACTAGCCCAACTTAGATGAGATATGATAGCTTCTTTATGTTCCAACATTCTCGCCAATACATTACCCTTATTCTGTTCCGGATTGTAATCCCTAATAAAGAATATGGCTCCATGAGCAAACGCACCCGTCATAATAAACCCAGCAATGTACTGATGATGAGTATATAATGCAGCTTGAGTAGTGAAGTCTTGTGCTATGAATGCATAAGCAGGTAAGGAATACATATGCTGAGCCACTAAAGAAGTAATAACTCCCAGAGAAGCTAAAGCAAGACCTAATTGAAAGTGGAGAGAATTATTGATTGTGTCGTAAAGGCCCTTATGTCCACGTCCCAATCGGCCTCTCGGAGGAGTATGTACTTCTAGAATCTCCTTTATACTATGCCCAACTCCAAAGTTAGTTCTGTACATATGACCGGCTACGAGGAAAACAAAGGCAATAGCTAAATGATGATGAGCAATATCAGTCAACCATAAACTTTGAGTTTGCGGATGAAATCCTCCAAGGAAGGTTAGAATAGCAGTACCTGCTCCTTGGGAAGTACCAAATAAATGACTACCAGAATCAGCATTTTGAGCATAAACGCTCCACTGCCCCGCGAAGAGAGGCCCTAAACCTTGAGGGTGTGGTAATGCGGTCAGTAAATTATCCCATCTTACGTGCTCACCTCTTGATTCGGGAATGGCAACATGAACTAGATGCCCCGTCCAAGCCAAAGAACTTACTCCAAAGAGTCCTGACAAATGATGATTGAGACGAGATTCAGCATTTTTGAACCACGAGACACTTGGTTTCCATTTAGGTTGTAAATGCAACCAACCCGCTATCAAAAAAAGAGCAGAGAGAATTAGCAAAAAGAGAGCTCCAGTATAAAGATCCTGATTAGTACGCAAGCCAATCGTGTACCACCATTGATAAACGCCGGAATAAGCAATATTTACTGAGCCTGGAGCCCCTCCTCGAGTAAACGCTTCTACAGCTGGTTGACCGAAATGAGGGTCCCATATTGTATGAGCAATAGGTCTTGTATGTAAAGGATCTTGTACCCATGCTTCGAAATTACCTTGCCAAGCTACATGGAATAAATTACCGGAGGTCCACAAGAAGATTATTGCTAACTGACCAAAGTGAGAAGCAAAAATTTTTTGGTAAAGACGCTCTTCAGTAATATCATCATGGCTCTCGAAGTCATGTGCGGTAGCAATACCGAACCAAATACGACGAGTAGTTGGGTCTTGGGATAGGCCCCGGCTGAATTTCGGAAATCTTGATGCCGTAATGCTTTTCGGATCCTCCTAGCCATTATCCTACTGCAATGATTCTTGCTAGGAAGAATGCCCATGTCGTGGCAATTCCACCCAGGAGGTAATGAGCTACCCCCACAGCACGGCCTTGTACAATGCTTAAGGCTCTAGGCTGGATAGCAGGAGCAACTTTTAATTTGTTGTGAGCCCAAACGATAGATTCGATGAGTTCTTGCCAGTATCCACGACCACTAAATAAGAACATTAGACTGAAAGCCCAGACAAAGTGAGCACCCAAGAATATAAGACCATATGCAGATGACGAGGAACCATAGGATTGGATTACTTGAGAGGCCTGTGCCCATAAAAAGTCGCGAAGCCATCCATTAATGGTAATTGAACTTTGTGCAAAGTTTCCTCCTGTAATATGAGTCACTATCCCTTGGTCACTTATACTACCCCAAACATCAGATTGCATTTTCCAGCTAAAGTGAAATATTACCACTGAGATTGAGTTATACATCCAAAATAAACCTAGGAAAACATGATCCCAAGCAGATACTTGACACGTTCCTCCCCTTCCGGGTCCATCGCAGGGAAAACGAAAACCAAGATTAGCTTTATCGGGTATTAAACGAGAACTGCGAGCAAATAAAACACCTTTAAGTAGGATCAATACAGTTACATGGATAGTAAATGCATGAATGTGATGTACCAAAAAGTCTGCGGTTCCTAACGGAATTGGTAACAAAGCCACCTTGCCACCCACTGCTACTAAGTCACCACCTCCCCAGGTTAAGCTGGTGCTTGCTGCTGAATTGGGAGCCGTTAAACTAGGTGCTAGAGCATGGGTATTTTGTACCCATTGGGCAAATACAGGTTGTAATTGTATAGCAGTATCTGAGAACATGTCTTGGGGACGTCCTAAAGCACTCATGGTGTCATTATGGATATATAAGCCGAAGCTGTGGAACCCTAGGAAGATACATGCCCAGTTGAGATGTGATACTATTGCATCGCGGTGTCTAAGAACACGATCTAATAAATTGTTGTATTGAGTGGTTGGATCGTAGTCCCTTACCGTGAAGATGGCTGCATGTGCAGCAGCTCCAACTATGAGAAATCCACCAATCCACATGTGATGTGTGAACAAAGAAAGTTGAGTACCATAGTCAGTAGCCAGGTATGGATAAGGAGGCATGGAATACATGTGATGAGCTACCACAATTGTTAAAGAACCTAGCATAGCTAGGTTGAGAGCCAATTGAGCATGCCATGAGGTGGTTAGAATATCATAAAGGCCCTTATGCCCTTCACCTGTAAATGGACCTTTATGAGCTTCTAGAATCTGCTCCAGGCTATGACCAATGGCCCAATTAGTTCTATACATATGACCGGCTATAAGAAAAACAACTGCAATAGCTAAATGATGATGGGCAGTATCGGTCAGCCACAACCCCCCCGTTATTGGATTTAGTCCTCCACGAAAAGTTAAAAAATCCGAATATTCTGACCAATTTAGGGTAAAGAATGGGGTTAGCCCTTTAGCGAAACTTGGATAAAGTTGAGCTAAAAGATCACGATTTAGAATGAATTCATGAGGAAGAGGGATTTCTTTAGCATCTACTCCAGCGTCTAAAAGTTGGTTAATAGGTAGAGAGACGTGTACTTGGTGTCCTGCCCAGGATAGAGAACCTAATCCTAAGAGTCCTGCCAGATGATGATTCAACATAGATTCTACATCTTGGAACCAGGTCAATTTGGGAGCAGCTTTGTGGTAGTGAAACCAACCAGCAAAGAGCATTAACGCTGCGAGAACCAATCCACCTATTGCAGTAGAGTACAGTTGTAATTCACTAGTTATTCCAGAGGCTCGCCAAAGTTGGAAAAAGCCAGAGGTTATTTGTATTCCCCGAAAACCTCCACCTACATCTCCATTTAGAATCTCCTGACCCACTATTGGCCAAACAACCTGAGCACTAGGTTTAATGTGAGTAGGATCACTAAGCCACGCTTCATAATTGGAGAAACGAGCCCCATGGAAGTACATACCGCTTAGCCAAACGAGAATGATGGCTAATTGCCCAAAGTGAGCACTAAAGACTTTGCGGGAAATATCTTCCAAATCATTGGTATGACTGTCAAAATCATGAGCATCGGCATGTAGGTTCCAAATCCAAGTGGTAGTATTAGGGCCCTTAGCCAGAGTCTTTAAGAAATGCCCAGGTTTAGCCCATTTCTCAAAAGAGGTTTTTACAGGATCCCTTTCTACCGTAATTTTGACTTCTGGTTCCGGTGAACGGATAGTCATCGAAGTTCTCCTCTTTCCGGATAGGACACGGGGGAAACCCGCCAAGAGTAATTGGTGAACTTCTGAAAGCTATAGATTCTCCAAACTTTTTTCCTTTACCGGTTTATAACTGGGACGACTATGATACAGAAGCTACCTAGGGCAGGTATTCAATTTTATTATGACACACCTCGAAGGTGCTTAATGGACCACTATTTGATTGAGTTCTTCTTTAGCTCACAATTGTATTATTACAATAACTATATCATTATATAAGATCAGTTTTGATAAGTCTTTACCCAGCCTACATTTTATATGCATATACAATGTATACAGCCTAGCTTGTATCTCGTAAAGCAAACAATAAATATGAATATATCGTAATATGATACGGAAAAGACGTAAATATATTATGTATACATAATGTATCATCCGATAATGATTGGTTATTCCACAATAATGACCAAATATGGTTGGTTATCCATAAATGAAATGGTTGAAAACGTTTCTATCTTTTGTTAGATTTCTTCTCATTCCTCCGAATAGGAACCTATTAAGCATACATAGATAATCTTACTTTTTCTATGAATGCTTAATTTATTCCTACAACGAAAGGGTTGTAAAGGAAGAGACTATAAAGGGAGGGAATAATAAAAAAAAAAAAAGAATCTAATTCGACTACTAGATGGGATACAATTATAACCGTTCCTCCAAATCCCATATAATATAAAAAGCCGAGAATATGGAAGGATCAATTATAAATGTATGTTATGAATCTTTAAGACGTCCTGCAATTTTCAACCAATTCTGTGCTTCAATGTAATTACTTGGAGCAAGTGATATAGCTTGTTCCCAGTAATCAGCAGCTTTGTCGAACCAAGCTTCGGAAGTCTCAAAATCCCCTTGCTGAATGGCTTGCTCTCCTCGGTCGGGATAGGTCAGTCAACTCCAAAAAGGTTCCCTCCCTTAGAACCGTACTTGAGGGTTTCCTACCTCATACGGCTCCATCAAATATTATTCAGTTTCCCCTTTACGTACATACATAACATAAATGATTAAATAAATCAAAGAAAATTTATTTGCAAACTATGCTATGGATTTATGTACTCAAAAAAGAAGCCGGAATAGTTGGTGAAGTATGTTTGGGATTGAACCCCGAACAGGGGAACCAAATCTTATCCCTTCTCCTACCAAGAACGGGAATTGAATCCAAAAAACATCTCTCTCTTTTTTTTTTTAGAGATGTAATTTTTTTTTTCGAATGGTAACTATCTTACTCCAAAAGATTCTTTTTTTTTTAATACTCGATCGAAAATTTTAATTTATTGAAAAGTGTTTTTTTTTTTTTCCTTAGGATTCGATGCTACACCGCTGCTCGCTCATTAAATCGGCTCTATTACACAAGTTGATTTTATACTATACTTTTTTGTAAGTAAGCGGATTCTGTCGTATCAGCCCAAGCTTCCGATAATCGATCTTTGCGGCGCTTTCTTTATCAATTGAATCATCTTATCCGTAGAGCATATAGTATAGGCTTCATTCATTTCCCCATGTCCGGGCTTCCATGAGGATTTCCTTTCTACAGCTAATAAAAACTATTACTTAATAATAGTGAATATGTAGAAACCACCCTTTGTTCATTCCCGGTAGTTCTCAACCAGCAAATTCTGTAGTATAGATAGTCGCACGTAATGACAGATCACAGCCATATTATTGAAAGCTTGTGGCAAGGATGGATTTCGTTCTAATGCTTGGAAATAATATTCTAAAGCCCTCGTATGTTCTCCATTACTTGTGTGAATAAGCCCTATATTATACGGTATGTAACTTCGATCATAAGGATCAATTTCTAGGCGCATGGCTTCGTAATAATTTTGTAAGGCTTCCGCATATTCTCCTTCAGATTGAGCTGACATTCGTTACGGTTGCTCGAGGAAACTGAGCCCCGCTTCAAAACCGTACGTGAGATTTTCACCTCGTACGGCTTCTCCTGTATGGTGTACAAGAAGGGGAATGCTCTATAGAATCAAAAAGATTCTTACCCAACATCATAAACTGGCAGGGGCTAGTGTCTCCATAATTTATCTCTAGCCATCCTTCTTGCAAGGATTAATTTCTGTTGTTAGAAATATAAACTTTAACAATTTCTTCGTTCTCAACGCTTCGTATTTTCCAGGGGTTCGCTACTTCGGCAACCTTCGATGGTTATATGGGTATCCAGAATACAAACGAGATGGAAGTTCGTTGTCCCAACCACAAATTCTTTATCAGCTTCGGAAAGCGGATAATTTGTATGAACTATAACGAAGCCTTTGTGTTGCCGATTCCTACACGTAGTGCTTCTCCCCTATGCATGTCCATGGAATAAAAACTTACTTTCTTTTTCAAAGTCTATTTTTTTTTTTTTTTTTTTTTTTTCATGGGTTCAACCCCTTGCTCAATACCATAATTCATAGGAAATTGAAGTATCTAGGGCTGCATCAACCGAGGATACACGGTGGAAGGAATTGTCTCATTATATTCCTGAAACTCACCTTCACTAAGCGTAAGTTTCATATGTTCCCGGAATCAAGAATCGAATCACACCATCTCTGTAATAAGTAGATGCTTCTTTTTCCCTTCGGGTAGTTGGAATTACCCGCAACAGAATATCTGCTACAATTGTAGAAGTCTTATCAATAAAATTATCGTTTCTCTGGGATCTAGGCATAGTCAGTTATAATTCCGTTAATCTTTCACCATTTTTTTTTGAGGATAGATCCATAAATGAGCTTTCATTATATTATGAAAAATCATTAACATCTTTTTATTTTACTCGAGATTGGGAGTGAGTGTGTAAAGGCATCTCAATCCAATCCCCTTACGAAAGATTCTCGAATCATTATTCAATAACCAGAAAAAGATTCTTTTCCGGAGAAAGCAAAGAATTCTAAAATTCAATTTTAATTTCATTAGTTCATAAGCAATTCTGACTGAAAGGTAGAATCATCAATATAAATAACCTTTTTTTGTACAACTCTATCACAAATTTATTGTTTTCAGTATTTGTGATGATCCTCGAATAATCATGTTCCTTCTTTTTACTAGACGGGCTGGGGAACTAGGAAGGAATAAAAAGAATAATATATATGTGTCATTATTAATAATGACACATACATATACATATAATATCAAATAGAATCTGCTTTTGTTTTTTAGAGATCTAAGTTCCGAAGAGGTTAAATTTTTGAAATGTATCATTGATATTTAGGAGGGGTTATTCGTCTTTTCAGATATTTCTTGAAATTTAAAATTCTTTCGTTTTTACCTTGTTCCGGGGAATCGGGACAAAATAGAATAGAACTGATTCTACCCCAATAATAACAATTACTAAAAGGATCTTGTTATCTTATAAAAATATGGATTAAACTGGAGAAGTACCATAGGAAAAGGAAAGATGGCCGAGTGGTTTAAGGTGTAGCATTGGAAATGCTATGTAGGCTTTCGCTTACCGAGGGTTCGAATCCCTCTCTTTCCGTATTCACACCTCGATTCTTTGAGATACATTATTTATTAATAATACAAAAATCTTTTTGAATTGTGTTTTATATCATTATTTGGATAGAATAACTATGCAGGAATATCTCTAATTCGATCCATAATATATAGCAGATAATGGAACTTTGATTAGTAATTGATTCGTGGTAGAACAAACAAAACATATGGTATGGGAGCAATAAAAAGAGATCCGAATCCCCATAAAGCAATTTTTTCTATCTGAAGAATTACCATTGGAAACCCGAATATTCTCTATAAAAACCTATAAAAACATCAAGCATTTTTTTTCTTTTTTTTAAGCTTGACGAGAATGATATTCCACAACTAGCAATTCCTTAATTTTTGAATCAATCCATTCACGATCTATTATCTGATTAACTAATCCTATATTTTGTGATGAATGGAAAGTCGAATGATTCGGTTTTTTATATTTACGAGAGGAATCTCTATTTCTTGTAATCATAGCTTGAGATTTTGGCCGATTCCTCATAGTAATAATATCTTTGGGTTTGCAACGATAACTTGGTATGTTTATTGTACAAGAATTGACCAGAATATGTTTATGGTTAACCATTTGTCTTGCTCCGGGAATGGTAGGAGCCATACCCAATCCAAGAATGATATTATCTGAACGCATTTCGAGTGATTGTAATGATACTTGGCCTGTTGAGCCCTTGGCTCCCCTAGCAATACGAACATATTCAAGTAATTGTCGCTCGGTTAATCCGTAATGAAAACGCAACTTCTGTTTCTCCTCCAAACGAACACGATATTTAGAGGCTTTTTTACTAGAAGTAGATCTGTTAATAAAATCAGGCTTTTTTTTGTGCGTTTTCTGAGTTGGCCCTGGTAACCTCCCCAGACGGCGTATTATTTTTACGCGGGGTCCTCGGTAACGGGACGTAGGAACTCCTTGTTTTGCAAGAAAAATTGATGAAAGGGTGATAGCATACATAAACTATCCGGTGATGAAACAAATGTTTAATCTGAAGAAATCTTTCTTTTTTTTTTTTTCCCGGAAAGAATCAAATCTTTTCATTAGAGATTATTCCAATTTGTTTCTCCTCGATTCCCTAATTATTCTTTTCATATCCAATTATCGATCTCTCTCATATCTAGAGAATATCTTAACAGAGATTCAATAAACAAACAAATGGAAAGAAATGAATAATCATCCCCATTCTTTTATTTTTCCGAATAATTATAATAATTATAATAATGAGAGAGACGGGGAGAAATGACAAAGGAGGAGCCAGCTATCGGAGTCAATCAAACCGATGACCATTATATTACAAGTGCGGTACTCTAACCTCTGAGCTAAGCAGGCTTTATTAAAAAGAAAAGAATTACGCTATGTTTTTATAAAGAAAGGAACAAACACTTTTAAATAATATCCATAATAAAAAGCTATTTAACCTCCATAATTCAACGAATGATATAGGTTGTATTCAAATTCAATAATACAGATTGTATTTCAAATTCAATAACACAGATTGTATTTAAGCATAACTGAATATAAAGAATTGTGACAATGATAAAATCTGAATTGATATGGATAAAAAAAATCTTTATTTTTTCGATTCAGGTAGGAACGAACATTGCATGAAAACTGGAAAAAGGCTATAATTATTTCTGGTCATGGTAAATAATATTAAACATAGAATAGAAAGATATGTTTTTCTTTATAGTTCAATAAATAGGTTTTGGTGAAACTACAGAAATAAAACATGGAATAGAATATGCTTCATTCTTATTCTTTCGGAACGGAGGAGGGTATGGCGGAATTGGTAGACGCTGCGGACTTGATTGGATTGAGCCTTAGTATAGGAACTTACTAAGTGATAGCTTTCAGATTCAGGGAAACCTCGGTGGAAACAATAGGCAATCCTGAGCCAAATTCCGTTGTTTCATTTCATGAACGAACGGGATAGGTGCAGAGACTCGATGGAAGCTATCCCAACGAGTGATCCTCAATACCGTATCTATGAAATAAATCATATAGATATGAATTATATGATATAATGTTTCATCTATTCCTGAAGAGGAAGAAGTGAAAGATACTATCATAGATCATACTCAGATCATGTTATTGTTTGATCAATAATAAGATGCTTAAGTTGATTTAAAATTCGAGGGTCATTCATCATTCAATATATTTATTTTTCTAAAAGATATCTATTATCTAATATCTAACGGATCAATCTTATAGTGGATGATTGGACGAGGTTAAAGATAGAGTCCGATTTTACATGCTAATATCAGCAACAATGTGAATTGTAGTAAGGAGAAAATCCGTTGGCTTTATAGGCCGTGAGGGTTCAAGTCCCTCTATCCTCAGAGAAAGTTTGATTTATTCCAAATTAAATATCCAATTCAATATTGGGATTTAATACTTTCGGTGGAAAAAATTCCCACAGCTATAGTAGGGAATAGCCAACAAAGAAAGTTGAACAGTATCAAATTTTTCATTTCATAATGGGATTCGGAATGGGATAAGGAGGCGACCGAGAACCAACCGGCGAACCCTTTTTATTTGAAAAACAAGTTTAAAAAGATTGCGATTAAAGTCTATTTTGTGTAATAAAAGATTGCAATTAAAGTACATTTTATGTAATAATAATAATATGATGGAGAGTAGATGAAGAGTAACTTATACCGAACCATTAAAGATTTGTTTATCAGTTACTTTTTCCATCTATACTATAATTCCCCACCCTCTATAATAGATAAGATTTTTTGGGGGGTTTGAGCATAAAAATCCCCAACCGATTAAGGTTGGGATTTAAGATTCATTCACTTGGTTACAAATGAGCTTTCGGACGGAAGGGTGGGGAAAGGTGGAGCCGGGATAGCTCAGTCGGTAGAGCAGAGGACTGAAAATCCTCGTGTCACCAGTTCAAATCTGGTTCCTGGCATACTAGAAATAGTGATAATTTCACTACCATGAAGGTATGATCATTTTTTTTTTAATGGGGAAGGGATCCATCGGTACGTATGTTTCGTTCCTTCCTAGTCCCAGTGTGTGTCTCTATCCCATCTCAACGCCTTTTCTTGGGGATCAATTGGAAAAATAAGGTTTTTATTGAATCTTTTTTCGGAATGAATATATGTCAAATATTATATTATTTTTTGCATAAAATGCGTGATCTTTGATCATGCATAAATGAATCAAGATCCTCTTTATATAATATAAGAAGGGAGGTCTTTGTTGTTGCAAGTGGATGGGACCATGCCGTGCTACTAGCAAGAACCTCCTGATCTTCAAATAATCCTATTTAAGAAACAATAAGATATTATTAATCGGAAGAATAGTCATTGCAAAAATCTTTATTATTTCTATCTGAAAAGAATCCTGTGGCTCGTAAAAATCAGGCACAATATGATCCTTGCGTAAAGGCCAACCAATCCGGGTATCAGGCATCAATATACGTTCAAGACGTGGATGACTTTCATGAATAATTCCCAGCATATCATACGATTCCCGTTCCTGGAAATCGGCACTTTTCCGGATCCAGAAGACAGAGGGAATTCTAGGGTCTTCTCTCGAAATAGAAACTTTTGTACATAATTCTTCGGGTTGATCTGCATCATCTTGTACTCTCGTTGGGTGATATACACTAGCCAATAGCCCCCCTGGAGCCACATCATAAGCGCACTGAGAACGAGGATAATTGGAACCATAAACGTATGAAGCGACAGCTACAGAAGGCCAATCCTCGGATTTTATTTGTGAAGTCTCTATGCCTTGGTAATCGAAACCCAAGGACCTATGAGCTAACCTATGTTTGGTTAGCCAAGCTGATAATCGGCCCTACATTTCATTATCTGTAGAAGTATTTGTAGAAAAATCCAACGTATTAATTAAAGTAAAAATTTTGATGGCTCGTTCTTTCGTATCAGATCCCTCTCTTATTCATTAATCCTTGGAAAGATACTTAACTCTTGTATTCCAGTTGTTTCGGGAGGTATTTCTGAAAAAGGGTCCAATTGAGTTTCGGGAAACTGACGAAGTAACCGTTGATTATATTCCCCAGTACGAATATTGGATATAAATTCAAACTGATGATCTGAAGTAAAGAATCTATTTCCTTGTTCAAGCTTAGTTTCATATTCATGCGTTTCCCGAGCTACCCTTTTACGAAGTTTAACTATAGCATCTATAATAGCCTCTGGTTTTGGTGGGCAACCCGGTAAATAAACATCTACGGGAATTAATTTATCTACTCCGCGAACAGTGCTGTAAGAATCTGTACTGGACATACCTCCCGTAATGGTACATGCTCCCATAGCAATTACATATTTGGGCTCGGGCATTTGTTCATACAACCTTACTAAAGAAGGAGCCATTTTCATGGTCACGGTGCCAGCCGTTATTATGAGGTCAGCTTGTCTGGGACTGGATCTTGGCACCAGACCATAGCGATCGGAATCAAATCGTGAACCAATTAACGGGGCGGATTCGATAAAACAACAACTGGTACCATAGGGAAGTGGCCATAAACTGGAAAGCCTAGCCCGATTCGGAAGATCATTAAAAGTAGTTAAGACAATCGAATTTGGAGTTGTCCGATCAAGTAAAGATGAATCTATTGAATTTATCACTGGCTTTATAAAATTATCAATCTTATTTTCACAGCTAAAATATTTGTAGTTTAAGACCATTCCGATGCTCCTCTCCGCCGTGCATAAACCGAACCAACGATTGGAATAATAACAGGAATTAAAGCTTCGATGAAAGCAGGTATACCCAATTCGCGAAAACTCATAGCCCATGGATAAGGGAAAACTGTTTCAACATCGGGAGTAACAGGAACTGGAGCAAACATATAATAACGAATCTGGAATTGGATCCGAGCATCTCCCATAGGTTCTATACCTGATTCGTAACTAATAAACTTTTCTGGTCCTTTACTAACAGGTGCTAAAGCACCGGAAATTGGAAAAGCTACCAGGGGAATCAGGCTAGCTATTGGTAAAAATAGCAAGAAAAAATTGTATTTCGGGATTGAGAACATGAACACACTCCCGTGAAATAGAACTATATGGGATTGTCGATTCTATCGATTGAATCCCTATCGAAGAATGAATAAACGGAGTATTTACTATACATATATATTATATATATATCCCCTTGTTTAAATTTTATTGATCATTAATCGAGTGGGACCATGCAGCGAATACAAAAATTCTATCGATCAATCTATTTATTTAATTTTCATTTACTTCAATAGTTTACCTGACCTATGTGTATCTTTGTGATATTCTTGACGGCGCCCCGCGCAAGTGTAATTGTTTCGCAACTTACCATACCGAACAATTAATTAAATAAATGAAGAGGCAACTTTTTTTTTGTGTGGTAACGATCCGGTATTGCGCAAATTTGCCTTTCCAAGAGCTTTTGGCGCTGAATGGAATGAACAACGGGATCAGTGATGTTGGCAGGACATTTCCCTATACGTACCTGTTAAGCTGCTTCTTCGACATATTATATTCATCATGAGGTTTTAACATTGGGGAAGAATAGAGAAAGGTTGAAAGATATTCATATACATACCTTCTTTTATTGGTTAACCACGCGACTCGGCCACAACCATTCGATTCAAAAATGGCTATGATTTATACTGTAAAGATCATTGAGAAATAATCTAATATTCCTTATCCTTACCGAAAAACCAAATCTTTGATTGATTTAGGTCTTTTAGAACAAAGAGAGTCTTATTATCCTATTATTCATTACCCGAGAAAAAAAATACCTCGGATCAAATTTGATGGAGAAGGAAAAACTGCTTCGGTATTTCTAACGATTCTCTCCTTTCCTTCTCCCCAACTAGAAATTCCTATTAATTTAAATTTATAGAAATTTCTATAACTGTGAAATAATTGGGTTGGAGGTCGGGAAGAATTACCATTTACATAATGGGTTATAGGTACCATACCGAACCTAGTGGAGAGAGGGTGTAGGGCTATACGGATTCGAACCGTAGACATTCTCGGTGAAACAGCTCAATCTTGTTCTTCCTAGAGAATATGCTTTGAACTGCTTTTGGAACCCAACATGCATCTTTCTCGCATTGGGCTCTTCCATCAACCAAGGAAGGGATTAGTTGGTCTGCCATCCTTTCTTCTTCCAAAAAGAGATAACAGGATGGCTCCGCGTGCTTAAAGAAATTTCCCAAAGCAATCCCAAAGTCTTTCAAAAAGTTTATCATGTTGACGTGGGTCTGCCTGATTTCCCAGCATGGATTTGATTTACTCAAAAAGAGTTTCTATTGTTCGAGGAAAGAGTATGAGACTCTATACACCTTTAAGTTCATAGAACGAAAATAGAATATCTTGGGGTCCTCGTATTGTCCCCATCATGCTTAGCATTGAATAAAATAGGATTTTACCATATCAACATTAACTAAATTGTGAATCTAAGTGATAAACTTCAATCCCAATTTTTTGTCATGCTACTGTTCTCCTGGATCGATGGAGTAAGACATAGATATTTCACATAAGATCTCTTATGTGAATCGAATGAATCGATAAACATTTTTTGAGAGGCATTGGCGCACGTGTAAACGAGGCGCTCTACCGCTGAGCTATAGCCCTTTTCTTCCATTCAGATAATAACTTTATCTATTAACTTCTGTCAAGGTGGATATTGCATCATATAAAATGCTTTAACAAATCTTATTGGATTATTGCCAAAACCGTGTTGCTTATAAGTGCAACAATGGTTACAATGAAGATGACCTACTTAACTCAGCGGTTAGAGTATCGCTTTCATACGGCGAGAGTCATTGGTTCAAATCCAATAGTAGGTAAAACTTATTAGATTCTATTGAAGGATCAATAGCACCTAATAAGTTTTAATAATCAATCTCTTAGTAAAAAAGTAATTTTTAGTAAAAAGAGAAAGGTTTTTGGAAATCCATTTCTCTCCGTTACTTACTAAAAAATAGTTTAAACTTACTAAAGAGTAGTTTAATTAGAAGCAGAAGAAAAAGTAGTATTGATAGCTTCTAACCGTGCTTTAGCTCTTTTGGACGCCAAATTAGCCTCAATAGTTTGTTTTCTACCTTCAACCTGAGCCAGGTCAGTCTGAGCTTTTTGGAAAGCCTCTCGAGCCTCTTCAGGATCGATCTCTGTAGCTTCTTCCGCCTCATTTACCAATATAGTTATTTGATTATTGTCCATCATAGCAAACCCGCCCATTAACGCCATAGTAGACCATTGCCCATTGAGACGTACTTTCATAATTCCTATATCCAAAGCTGTAAGAAGTGGAGCGTGATTAGGTAATACGCCAATTTGACCACTGTTGGTAGATAGAATGATCTCTTGAACTTCTGAATTCCGGACAGTTCGATTAGGAGCCATTACACGAAGATTTAGGGTCATTTTCTTCACTCTCCAAATGCTTGTAAGGTTGCAGCCTTCGCGGTAGCTTCATCAATATTACCTACTAAATAAAAAGCTTGTTCGGGGAGACCATCCAATTCTCCGGAAAGGATCATTTGGAACCCTTTGATCGTTTCTACGAGAGTAACATATTTTCCCGGAGAACCAGTAAAGACCTCTGCTACAAAAAAAGGTTGTGATAAGAAACGTTCGATCTTTCGTGCCCTTGCTACAGTTAAACGATCCTCCTCCGATAATTCATCGAGTCCAAGAATAGCTATAATGTCTTGAAGTTCTTTATAACGTTGTAAAGTTTGCTTAACTCCCTGCGCAGTTTCGTAATGTTGTTCGCCCACAATCCAAGGTTGAAGCATAGTAGAAGTTGAATCTAAAGGATCTACAGCCGGATAAATGCCTTTGGCAGCTAATCCTCTCGATAGTACAGTAGTAGCATCTAGGTGTGCAAATGTTGTAGCAGGGGCAGGGTCAGTCAAATCGTCCGCAGGTACATAAACTGCCTGGATGGAGGTTATAGATCCCTCCTTTGTGGAAGTAATTCTTTCTTGCAAAGTACCCATTTCTGTGCTGAGAGTTGGTTGGTAGCCCACAGCAGAAGGCATTCTACCTAATAAAGCAGAAACTTCAGATCCTGCTTGAACGAAACGAAAGATATTGTCAATAAATAGAAGTACGTCTTGCTTATTAACATCTCGAAAATATTCGGCCATGGTTAGAGCGGTTAAACCAACTCTCATACGAGCTCCTGGTGATTCATTCATCTGACCATAAACTAAGGCTACTTTTGACTCTGAAATGTTTTGTTCATTAATCACCTTTGATTCTTTCATTTCCATGTAGAGGTCATTCCCTTCGCGGGTACGTTCTCCCACTCCAGCAAATACGGATACACCTCCATGAGCCTTAGCAATGTTGTTGATCAGTTCCATGATTAGTACTGTTTTTCCCACCCCAGCTCCTCCAAATAATCCAATCTTTCCTCCACGACGGTAAGGAGCTAAAAGATCTACTACTTTAATTCCTGTTTCAAAAATTGATAATTTAGTATCTAACTGTGTAAAGGCTGGAGCAGGTCTATGAATAGGAAATGTTGTGCTAGCATCTACGGAACCTGCATTATCGACGGGTTCTCCAAGAACATTAAAGATTCGTCCAAGAGTAGCTTCACCAACTGGCACACTTAGAGGGGCTCCTGTGTCAATAACTTCCATTCCTCTAGTTAGACCATCCGTAGCACTCATAGCTACAGTTCTAACCTTATTATTTCCCAATAATTGTTGTACTTCACAAGTAACACTAATCTCTTGACCAGCCGGATTTCGGCCTTTGACTATTGAAGGGTTATAAATATTGGGCATCTTACCTGGAGGAAAAACCACATCTAAGACTGGACCAATAATCTGAGTAATGCGTCCTACATTCCTGTCAACAAGTGCGGAAACCCCAAGAGCAAGAGGATTTTTTTTCATGAGATTCCAATAGTATTAAATTTTTTTGCTGATTTTACTGATAAAGATCCTTGGTATCAAGTCGATCGGTTCGGTTAATAATGAATGAATAAAGTTACGCTTACATCTCGCCTTACCTATTCACATTCAATATAAATTAGTCAATTTCTATTCTAGCTCATACTCCCAATATGTGTAAGAGAGTTCTTTCTATTCTATTCTATTCTTAGGTGAAAATGAAGGACTTTCGCGGAATTCTATGTAGAATGGGAATTTCGATCATGAATACTAATTAGCTCTTTTCTTTTTTTTTTTTTTTTTTCTCATTTGAAAATTGAATACTTTAATTTATTTCTATTCTCATCAACCAACCAGTTTAACACTTAAGAGGTTCCGGGTCAATCTGGGTAAGACTCAGGAAGAAACTTGAACAGAATCTGTACCTCCTATATCAAAAGTATTTTCTTCCAGGTTATGAATAATAAATTAATTGGGCATTATCCCTTGTTTCCGGGGGTATATCGTTGGTGTAAGTGGTGCAGAAAGGATTCTCCTTTCATTCTCTCTCCTCAAAAAGTAATTGATATCTACGCAAATATTTGTTTGGAAACAAATGTTTCAGCTTTGTGCGAAGAATAAAAAAAAAAAAAAGACTTACTAATACTAAGATCTCACTAATATTAAAGCAACTAGGTTGCATCACATATCAAGAATAATATACAATGGTAGTGTTTCACCATCGGGGAAGTATCTCCGCCCGAAGATAGGCAAGTATAGTAGGACGGATATTCTATTCATCGTCTTGCAAAAATTTTGAGTATTTGTCGAGCAGACCTTATCCTTGCAAGAGTTATCAATTGAATTGTAGGGAGGGACCCACGTCACCACAAACGGAGACTAAAGCGAGTGTTGGATTCAAAGCTGGCGTTAAAGATTACAGATTAAATTATTATACTCCTGATTATAAGACCAAAGACACCGATATTCTGGCAGCATTCCGAATGACTCCCCAACCCGGAGTACCACCTGAGGAAGCAGGAGCCGCAGTAGCTGCTGAATCTTCCACCGGTACATGGACCACTGTCTGGACCGATGGACTTACTAGCCTTGATCGTTACAAAGGTCGATGCTATGACATCGAACCCGTTGCTGGAGAAGAAAATCAATATATTGCCTATGTAGCTTATCCTTTGGATCTGTTCGAGGAAGGTTCTGTTACTAACATGTTCACTTCCATTGTAGGTAATGTATTTGGATTTAAAGCCTTACGAGCTCTACGTTTGGAAGATTTGCGAATTCCTCCTGCATATTCCAAAACCTTCCAAGGTCCACCTCACGGTATCCAAGTTGAAAGAGATAAATTGAACAAATATGGTCGTCCTTTATTGGGATGTACTATTAAACCGAAATTAGGTTTATCCGCTAAAAACTACGGTAGAGCAGTGTATGAATGTCTTCGTGGTGGACTTGATTTTACTAAAGATGATGAAAACGTAAATTCTCAACCGTTTATGCGTTGGAGAGACCGTTTCTTATTCGTAGCAGAAGCTCTTAATAAATCTCAAGCGGAAACGGGTGAGATTAAGGGTCATTACCTGAATGCTACCGCAGGTACATGTGAGGAAATGATGAAAAGGGCGGTATTCGCTAGAGAATTGGGAGCGCCTATTGTCATGCATGACTATTTGACAGGAGGTTTTACTGCAAATACTAGTTTAGCCCATTATTGTCGGGACAATGGTCTACTCCTTCACATTCACCGTGCAATGCATGCTGTTATTGACAGACAGAGAAACCATGGTATTCACTTCCGTGTATTAGCTAAAGCATTGCGTATGTCCGGTGGGGATCACATTCACTCCGGTACTGTGGTGGGTAAACTTGAAGGGGAACGTGAAGTAACTTTAGGTTTTGTTGATCTACTTCGTGACGACTACATTGAAAAAGACCGAAGTCGTGGTATTTATTTTACCCAAGATTGGGTATCTATGCCTGGTGTTTTGCCTGTAGCTTCAGGGGGTATTCACGTTTGGCATATGCCCGCTCTGACCGAAATCTTTGGAGATGATTCTGTATTACAATTTGGTGGTGGAACTTTGGGACACCCCTGGGGGAATGCACCAGGTGCAGTAGCTAACCGAGTTGCTTCAGAAGCTTGTGTACAAGCTCGTAACGAAGGACGTGATCTTGCTCGTGAAGGTAATGAGATTATTCGCGAAGCTTGTAAATGGAGTCCTGAACTAGCTGCTGCTTGCGAAGTATGGAAAGAAATCAAGTTTGAATTTGAGACGATTGACACACTGTAATTTAGTTAGTTTCACTAGTTGATTCATTTTTCTTTCACCCTACTAATCTTTGGAAAGAGATTAAGGTGAAAGAAAAATAGAAAAACATATTCTTCCTCTTTAAAGTTAAAGGATAAAAAAAAAAATAACCGAATCTTATCTTAGGGGAATCACTAAAAAACTGAGTTTTTCAGTCAAGATTCCATCCCATTTCAATAGGGTTTGCAGCTCGTGGATCCGAGCCCATGGTTCTGAACCATGAAGTCAAGGGTTCAAACCCCTTCTAGCCCACCGAAAAAGAATATGTATATACTATTTCTATATTCGATATTGGAACATATAATTTTTTTTCTAACCAAAAAATCATAGTTTTTCCTTATTCAAATTGTTTTTCCAATCTGAATGAATTCCATTGGATAACCGGGAAAGGGTTCTATCGTACCATCAATCATAAAAGATAAATGATTACCATTCAAGCAAGCATCCAATTTAATAATAATTACGTTTTTGTATCGAATCATTCTATCTCGGATTAATAATGCAAAATCCTATTTTTCTATTAGATCAGAATATTATAATTTTGAATTTGTATAGTCGAGCTTTTTAATGGGAGATATAGAAAAACTTGCAGAGTGTGAATATATATATATATATATATATATATATATTTTTTTTTTTATTGTTGGAGAGTCTTCAAAAAATTGGTTTGAAAATAAGCGCAGATTAGATGAATCAATTATAAACTCTATAACTATCAAAATTTCTGAAAAAGAAGATGATACAAATATGAATATAGACAAAAACTATATAGAAGTTGAAACTATTAATAGAGGATCACGGATTTTGTGTGACAGTCGTAAGAACAAAAATGCTTCAAACGACTCGAGACAAAATAGACGCACGCATCATCATTCGTGAAGAACACGGATAATCATCCGGGAATGAGTGGTACAGAAAGAGAAAGAATTGAACCTTCATTTGATCGTGGCACCCGGCATCTCAAAAACATGATGACTCGATGTTTTATTAGATTCTATGATAGAGATTCTTATAAGAATCGTATCACTTTTTATTAAAAACAAACAGGTTCAACTGATGTTATTCAGTTGAGTATGAGTAAATCGAAAGGGACCCTCATGGGAAGTCGTTTGGACGGGCCCCATTGTAGGTGAAAGGGTGCCCTATCAAATACGTTACCAGAAGATTTATACCATTAATTATTGTGTGAGGGAGTGTGTACATAATAAAAGAAAAAAATTTGAGTTCAACGCAAACGGCTAAGATTCCTCCTGCTCCATATATTCATCAAGCATAGAAAAATTTATTATAGTAATTCTTACATAAACTACCGCGAGTTTCGGTATGTTGGGAGATATTATTCCATTCATTATTTATTGCCGGACCTAAAGTATGCGTTGCATTCGCAGTTTAAAGAGTAATCGAAACCACATTCATTACGCCATAGAATATCTAACAGTTAAAGCTGAATCTTATTTGATCATGGCTTAATTTAATTGATTGTTTTACGTAATTTGCCAAGTAAAAAAATCAAATCTTATGTTATGGTTATGATTCAGCTCCCTGTAAAGAACGTAATAATTATTATTCTAGATAATTATTACGTTCTGTCTTTTCTTCGATCCACTGCTGTTTTTCATCCCCTATCATAAGTTGATCCACATCCAAAGATTTTTTACTTATCAAATCAGTTTTTATTCCATTCTTTCACCACTTAAGTGTTATAATCTCTTCGTATACGAAGAGATTATAACACTAATACAATCTTATTTAAGTGTTAATATTCTAATGGGAAGATATTTAACTCAATTTGGATTTGATAAAAAAAAAATATTGAATCAAGAATAATTTTCCAGAGAATTATTAATCAAAATCTTCAATAGAGAAGAAACATAATTTTTCATAAATCTCTCTCACGAGAGAGTTATAATTAGTTTCCCTATTCATTCCTACAAAAAAAAATATATATATATATTATTTAAGGTGATTTTTTTACGACAGCAGCTTCTTACTCACATTCCATTTCCGTGCCCCTAGTAGGTTTAGTTTTTCCAGCGATTGCAATGGCCCTTTTGTTCATATATATTGAGGAGGACGAGATTGTATAAAATTTGATCTAATATAATCTTAATATTTTTCTAGATTTGAGAATGAAAGAATGTCTTTATTTCTTGTTCAAACAAGTATGGTAAAAACATTTTGAACGAATTTGAGGAATTTCTTGTTTCTTCATCCGCAACGAGTTCAAATTTATTTGGACCACCGTCTTTCAGGGAGAGCATACATCGGATATTAGTTCCTGTATGAAGAAACGAAAAGACTTTTCTTAAAAAAAAATCTCTCTGTAATAATAATAATAATAATATGATAAGAAAAGTCTTTTTTTATTGGTCGATATATATATATATATATATATATATATATATATATATATATATATAGTCGAGGAAAAATGAATGACCTCTAGAACAAGAAATTGAAATCTGCTATTTTGTCCTATCATTCCCGCTGTTTCTGTCTCATGACATTCAGCAAGATAAGATCCAGGAGACTCTGTTACGAATTGGCAATCCGAATGGCTTCGGGTGGAACCTATAGCAGGGTCTCGAAGAATAAGCAATTTTTGTCGGGCCCGCATTGTCTCGTTGGGTGCATTGGGATTCTTTCTGGTTGGAATCTCAAGTTATCTCGGTAAGGATCTGACACCTCTCTCCTCGTTATTATCTCAGCAAATTCTTTTTGTCCCACAAGGGATTGTAATGTGTTTCCACGGTATTGCAGGTCCGTTCTCCGGCCCCTATTTATGGTGTACCATTTCACGGAATGCAGGTAGTGGTTATAATCGATTTGACAAACGAGAAGGAGTTGTTTATCTTTCTCGTTGGGGATTTCCCGGAGAAAATCGTCGGATTCGTATTCGATTTTCCATGAAAGATATCCAAGCGATACGAGTGGAAGTTAAAGAAGGTATTTATCCTCGGCGTGCTCCCCACACGAAAGTAAAAGGTCAGCAGGATATTCCTTTGACTCGTACCGATGAACACTTAACCTTGGGAGATATGGAAGAAGAAGCTGCCGAGTCGGCTCGTTTCTTGCGCGTATCGATCGAGAGACTTGAAAATGAACCCCAGGATATTTTTTTAGTTGTTGAATAACAAATAATAAAAATGTAGAAAGATGAAATTTAGGGATTCAAAAAGTTCTTTCTTATGCGGTTCCCTCTTGTCGAAGTATAAGTAGCACTCACGAATTTGAAATCGGAAGTTCTTCAGTGGTTCTCAAATGTGCCTTCTCGTTCTTTAGAAGGAGCTTATAAAGCTAGCAAGCGAATACGGCATATCAAAAAAGATTATTTGTCCTATAAATGTTCGATTTTATATTCGAGACACCCTCGGCAAGCTATCGTTTCACATATGAATACGGAATTAAATAACTCCGTATTCATAATATATTGGAGTGTTTTAGAATGTAAAATTAGCATTCATTCACTAAATCTTTTGAATAAATTGAGATCGATTATATCAAAAGGATTTTATATTTTTATTGATCCACATTCGGTTTTCGTTGATCAACGGTTTTGCATTTTACCAGAATCAAATCTTTATAATATTTGGTCATACCCGTCGAATATTCCATTTTTCCTCTCTACTTCTCGAGAGCCAAGAGCTTCAAAAAAAATTAAGAAAACATTTGAAAAAAAAAGATTTTTTGATTATAGGAACTTTCAAAATAAAAATTATATTGTTTCAAGTGACTTATTTAGGAGAGAGCCGAATAAGATCGAACAAATGAATAGAAAATTAGCTTGGATTGAGGCAACTCCGAATGATCCAGATAATTGGAAACGATATTATTCCCTTCTTCCTTCCCTGCCCAAAATGGAGGATACCTCGGAAAAAAAATTATCCTTCTCGGAGTCAAAAGATTCGATAATCACCACGGTAGCTTATGAATCTATAGGTCTTGTACCTCGTTCCATAACTCGTACTTCATCTGGATTCCAAACAGGGTTGATAGGTCAGTCAAGTTCATTAGTACTTCATGAATTCCAATTGGCTAAGTATCAAACACTAGCCTCTCTACAATATATTGGATGTTCAATACTTATCCCTTGCGGAATTTCAATCTTCTTAAAGGGATGGTTTTTGGAACCTCGGATTGAAAATTGGTGGAATACTTACCAATCTCAGATTTTTACTAATTTTTTCCGGGAAGAGAGAGCCTTAGAGAGGCTCCGGGAAGTGGAAGAACTCCTTCGGTTAGATAAAATGATGTTAAATTCTCTAAAAGCTCAGTCACAAGATCTCAATATGAAGATTCATGAAAAAACAATTCAATTAGTAACGATGCACAATGAAGAGAGTATTCAGGCTATTCCGCATCCATTAACAGATATAATCTATTTTGCTACTCTAAGTGCCTTGCTCATTCTGGATAGAGAGAGGCTCGCTGTTCTCAATCCCTGGATTCAAGAATTATTTTATAGCTTGAGTGATACAATGAAAGCTTTCTCCATTCCTTTATTCACCGATCCACGTATTGGGTTCCATTCGCCTCATGGTTGGGAAATATACATAGATTCTTTTTTATCACATTTAGGATTCGCTCGTAACAAACATATAGTATCCCGCTTTGTTTCAACCTTTCCAGTCATTTCAGATACAGTTTTTAAACATTGGATTTCCCGTCATTCAAATCGTATATCTCCTTCGATCGTAGCCACTCATCATACAACGAATGAATAAAAAAGGTTGTTTTTATTATTGGTCTTACTTGAGAATAGTATTTTTTTTTTTTACCCCAGAACAGAATGAATTGCCGGCTATTTCCGTTTCGAATCAATTGAGAATAGAAGTATATATACACTTTTCATTTTCCACCTTTATTGTTACTATAATGGCGGAGTTGCGGGCACAGGTAGCTATTGTAACAACTGGGATGTTGAAGGCACCCAACTCGTGGAAATATTTAGAACAAATAATCGAACCATGCAGAAACAAATTACTTATGATTGGATGATAAAGTTGGTGACTCGATCGATTCCGATCTTGATCATAATGACTACAATAGCTTGGCCATCTATCCCGGAAGCATATCCAATTTTTGCACAGCAAAGTTACGAGAACCCTCGAGAGGCAACTGGACGTATTGTATGTGCCAATTGTTACTTAGCTGAAAAACCTGTGGATATCGAAGTTCCACAATCTGTACTCCCGGATACCGTATTTGAGGCAGTTGTTAAAATCCCTTATGATATGCAAATAAAACAAGTACTTGCTAATGGTAAGAAAGGGGCTTTGAACGTGGGAGCTGTTCTTATCTTACCCGAAGGATTTGAATTAGCTCCTCCTGATCGTATTCCCCCCGAGATTAAAGAAAAAATGGGTAATCTTTATTTTCAGACTTATCGTCCTGATAGAAAAAACATTCTGGTAATAGGTCCTGTTCCGGGTGGAAAATACAGTGAGATTGTGTTTCCCATTCTTTCACCAGACCCTGCTACTAATAAAGAAGCTTATTTTTTGAAATATCCTATATATGTGGGTGGCAATAGGGGAAGAGGACAAATTTATCCCGATGGGAGCAAAAGCAACAATACGGTTTATAATGCTTCAGCCACGGGTAAGGTAAGTAAAATATTACGTAGAGAGAAAGGTGGGTATGAAATAACGATTGAAAATACATTGGACAGCCGTCCGGTGGTTGATATTGTACCCCCAGGACCAGAACTCATTATTTCGGAAGGTGAATTAATTAAGATTGATCAACCATTAACTAATAATCCTAATGTAGGTGGTTTTGGTCAGGGAGATGCGGAAATAGTACTTCAGGATCCGTTACGTGCTCAAGGTCTTTTGTTATTCCTCGCATCGGTTGTTTTAGCACAGATATTCCTAGTACTCAAAAAGAAACAATTTGAAAAAGTCCAATTAGCTGAAATGAATTTTTAGGTTCAGTTTATATATTGTTCGAAACAAAGTTAACTGAAGCGCCTGATCAGTAGAATCCCCATTTCATTTCTTATATCGATTGCTAATGTGTAATGAGATCATCGATTTTAGTTTCTATACATTCGTATAATATGTATGGTAACGGTTTCTTCAGAGACTGAGAGTCAGTCTGGAATATCATTATCCCCTTCCTTTACTACTATAAATTGGGGATACCACATCAAAATATGTATTTCAGAAGGGGTGACTCAGCAAGCATTAAGACATAGCATATCAGCTTGCCGAATGGTCTTCTTTTATTCCCCATATATTCCTATTTTAGGTGCTATAAAAGAATCTTTCTTATCTATTTATTTATTTAGAATATCTCTCAAGATAAAATAAAATGGATCTAGAATATATATATATATATATATATATATATATATATATATATATTTTTTTTTTAGATCAAAAAACTGTTTCTATTTCGGGGAACAACATATCATAAAGCTCTTCTATTTACTTGAAGAGAATGACCTTTGTTCTTACCAAAAATATAATATTCTGAAACAGATCCACAGACGTAACGTATGGAGGAGAGACGGACAAACCCTTAGAAATATCACCATCTTTTCCCCCCAAAAAATCGAAGTCGATTTTAATATTGAGGTACAGGAAGCCCGTGATCCTTTTGACCTTGTTCACCAATTACTAAGAGAATATGTTCTGCATATCCTTCTGAGAATTCTTCTAGCTTATCTTATAAAGAGTGGAAAACAGATGAATGGTATATAGAAAAGGCTTATGTTTTTTATTGCAGAAACACATGGGGTCCCAACTCCCTGGCTCGTTTCGAAGGTGTTCTTCTCCCCGGCCCGAATTACGCTCCAAATCCCATATTAAAAACATGGAATTTCCATAGCATAATCTCAGCCTTTACGAAAGTGAATAGTAATTCACCACATTCAATTTTTGGGAAAGGATAGTAATTTGTTGTTCTAGCAAGATTATTGATTTGTAAATTATTTTTATTTTCTTTTAATAAGATAAGAAAAACTTATGATAAATCGATCAAAAATTTAAGATGCTAAAAGATTTATCTGCATGATAAAAATGTCACTAAATGATGTGATGACATATTATCAATTGATTTTTTCTTTTATTTAAAATTATTAGATAAATTTATGGAATAATAAGATTCTCAAGAATCTTATTATATTTCGTTAATCTTTCTTATTTCTTATTGGAACCGGAAGACTCAATAAATGAATGAATTATTAATAAAACTTTGCCCATTTCAAGTTCAAAGTGAGCAAAGTTTTATTATCTATTGAGTCTGGGCGAACTAACCTACCCTTGCATTACAGTATTCCTTATACAGGTTCAGGTTTATTTATCCAGTCGATTCAATTATTACGGGGATGATCCTAATCCGGAGTATGGGCCATGAAAAGAAATACCTACTGGACCGATCACAGGGGTACCAACTACGGTACCTATTAGCCACAGGGGAATCCTTCCGGTGGTATTGGCCATTTATTCTACTCCCCTCACATTCCATTGGGTGGTCATGACTCCGAGACATGGACGGTCACGGACAATTAGAATCTTGGATCTTTCCGTATGAGGCAAGAAAGTTTATGCCGTTATTAATTAGAAAAGTGACTGGGAAATGGAACAGCAAGTACAAGGATTAGTAACAACCCCCAATAGAGGCTGGTACGATTTGATTCCACACTCTGTTTGTTCGGATTTGGTTGTGTCGTAGCTTCTTCACGCTCCAGATAAATAAGGTTGGTTTATCGTTGGATGGATTGCGTTGCTGATATTGATCCTGGGGAGAAAACCGTAGGTACAGCTAGTCCATGAACGGCCAGCCATCTAACTGTGAAAATTGGATAAGTTCTATCTATAGTCATTGATACCTCCTACAAAGATCTAGTAAATTCATCGACTTGTTCCAACGAATTGAAACGGCCGGTTATTAATGGAACCTCTTGTCGGCTCTCCGTAAAATACTCATTTGGCCGAGGACTCCCGAACACATCGTAAGCCAACCCTGTGCTGACGAATGACCAACCTGCAATGAACAAGGGAGGTATAGTAATGCTATGAATCACCCAGTACCGAATACTTGTAATAATGTCGGCGAAAGGGCGCTCTCCCGTATTCCCAGACATGGTTAGCTCCGTGTTATATATTCTTTGTAGACGCGAGGAGGAATTGATTCCATTATGGAGGATCGAAACCGGAAGATATGGAATCTACTGATATCTCCTTTAAACCTTGTTAGATTGTCAACCTTGTACCAAGGGTATCTTTGAAGCATACTGGACCAGTATAGCTAGCGTTCTTCCGACGCAGCAAGACAACTAACTTTCAATGGGAATAAAGGAAAGGAAAAAGAAAGAATAAGATTGAATAATTTGGTCATTTTATTAGCACTGTTTGACTAACTTAATCAATATTCAATAAACCCAGTGACTTGAGATCATTTTGCGTGACCTGACCTCAGATGAGAAGATTTTGAACGTAAAGAACCTATATGAATGTTTAAATACTGGAACCATTGGACGTATGGGTCACAGAGGGAAAAACCACTACAACGGATTACTATGGTTTTAGCGGTTACGAACAAATGTAAAGCCAGCCTTTTGAGATTGATGCAGCTCCAGGAGAAAGAGTGGGAGTGTTATAGCCCGTGTAGAATATGGGACTCCTGTGCGCGCTATGTTCACTCCACATGGATTTGGGTCGCACGGATTACACAGAGAATATGATTACCGATGTGGCACAGGTGAATAGAGAGCGAATATTTATATTTATCCTACGAACAAAAAAATATTCTTCGGCCGATTCCCAATGCAATAGTTTCTTCAAATAAGGAAGACCGAGTAAAGAATAGAGATTATTAAAATTAGTTAGATTAAAGATCTGTGAAACTTTGAGTCATTATGAGTTAGTTTACAGAAAGTAACATTCCCGCGATCCCGAGCCTCACATTAATGGCTTACCCTTACTGGGTATTCGTCTAGAGGTAAATACAAACGAAGATATTTATGATTAGGTGGATATCGAATTCCTGCATCCCAACATGAGATGGATAAAACTTTTCCTACGACTGTATAAGATTTTTGTTTCCTCATAGTTTGTGAAGCAATATCGATAGCATAGGGATAGGAATTAATTATTTTGGAGAAACTGTAAAAATAGTTGGATCGAAAGGAATTCGTAATAGAGTAGTATCATCATGGGTTTAAAGGAAAAAAGTTCCAAAAAGTCTTTATTGTTGGAGATAATGAATGTAAGAATTATTCTCTTTAGGGTCGAATAAAAACAAGGGGAAAATGTACAATGTGGAATGGCGGTTGGGACTGCGAAATCCCATACTCGATTCAAAGCACAAGTCTATATTCCCTTCCTTGGAAGGAACAAACAAAAATTTCCTCCCCTCAGAACATCCTCCAAAATTTATGTTCGTATTACTGATGCAATTGATAAGATTGAATCATTTCAATACTATGTAATTCTGGCGAAAGAAATACAAATAGTAATGCTAGGTGATCGGATGAGAATATTCACTTTAATTGAACCTTTAAAACGAAAATAAAAGCGTTTCGCTATTCGTTGTGGAGATCATACAGTAGGAACTTGCGCGATTTCCGAGTCGTTTTATCAATTCACGGACTGGAAATCGATACGAATATGAAAAGTGATTTATAATAACGATTATTTGAATATAGTTCTTCCTTTTTTACTTATGAAAAAGTATTTTTTATATCCCTCATTCCCAATCATATATTCTTCATATTCTTATTATGCGAGGGTAATGACGAATATAAGAAAGAATCTCGTTTCAATTGGATATTTTGTACTTCGAATTAATCTTTATTTTTTTGGTCATAAAGAGATTTAGGTAATTACTCTACAAGGGTGTATACTAAATTCGTTATCACCATTCAAAGTTTTTTCTATGTCTATTATACCTAGCTACTTCGTATTCCTATTGGCTGCTCTAACTCCAGCTTTAGTTCCACTTACTGGCTCAAATAAGATAAAACTTATCTAGAAAATAATGACGGGGAAAATCAAGGAAAATTTTCTGCCAGATGATGGTTATTGAGATTCACAGCAAACTTGGGTACTATCTAAGTTAGATATTGTCTTCGTTAACTCAGAAAGAAACGGTTGAAGCTTTGCCATCCGGAATCGTATCAGGTTCGATTCCAACAACTTCAGCTGGATTATTTGTAACTGCATATTCACAATACTGACGTGGTGATCAATTGGATCTTTGACCGAGGATTGGATTACGTTTAGCATCCCACACTTGCCTCCCTTCTTAGGGAGGTCAAATTGATCAATAAATTTTGCTGTTTTATCAATGAATCTAATTGAGTTCAAAATTTGATTATGGAAAAGGAAAAAACACATCAAATTCAATTTTATTATCAAAATCACGCTCTGTAGGATTTGAACCTACGACATCAGGTTTTGGAGACCTACGTTCTACCGAACTGAACTAAGAGCGCTTTTTTCGCATCACATAGGAGGTCGTGGATAGAGAGATAATCTTCTTTTATTCTCTCCTATTTCTTGAATACTTATTGCTTGTATTCCGCGAATACCTATTCGTTCGAAGATCTCTCATACGTATGAGATTCGGGTTAGGGATGACAGGATTCGAACCTGCGACATTTTGTACCCAAAACAAACGCGCTACCGAGCTGCGCTACATCCCTCCCAACTTTCATACAAGATGGATTGTACTTTATTTAAATACTTTATTTAAAGCCTCTTGCCTACATCGTCCCATCCCTATTTCCTCATCGTCCTTTCCTGTATCGCAATTCGTTATGGAATAATTCTAATAATTTAACTGTTTTTTTTTTTTATTTTTTTTTTTGGTTCTTAAAAACAAGGGAATCTTATATACAAGAACATTGAAATTGAAACTTTTGTATTTCCCCTATGAAAAGATTTGTGACTTGTTCAATAAAATCCTTTTTGATGAGGGATACTATACTGGAGAACAACCATTCATCGTAAATAATTATTATTCTTGGAATTCGAATAATTAAGTGATGAGATGATCGTATTTGATACTATTTATTCATTTATTTATTTAATAGTAGATAGAAATTCAAATAAATTATTATATATTTTTTACTGATTTATCGAGGTAGAATGGAAATAGTAACGTACACAAGAAAGAATTTAATAAAATTAATTACTAATAAATCACTTAAGAAGTCTCAAAGTAAAAAAGAATAGATTTCGCTTATTTCTATTGCTCTGTCATTACTTACTTATATGAACCTTCGTAGAAAAATGAAAATTTCAACAAAAAATTTAGTAAGAATCCTTTCAATCCAGTTTATGAAAGCCGGAAGAAAGTGATTTAGGGGGAGGAACTTGCAATGCAAGATGTAAAAACATATCTTTCCACAGCGCCTGTTGTAGCTACGTTGTGGTTCGGATCTTCAGCTGGTTTATCGACAGAGATTAATCGTTCTTCCCCGGATGCTTTAGTTCTTCCTCTTCCCCAAGGATAGTATACCCTTTTACCATTTCGAGTTTGACCACTTTTTGAGTTAACCTATTGGTTGGAAACTCCCAAATAAATATTTGAATTAAGTCTTATCGAAGAATCAAGTTCCAATGGGAAAAAGATGAGCTTGAAAATTTGACTTCATCGAAAAAATAGAGAATCTTATTGAATATCTCTAATAATGAAAAATTTTAAGAAAAAATTTTTCATTATTAGATTTTTCGCCATAAGATCAGAAACTCATTTGTCTTTTCAAGATTCAAAAAATTATGGCTGAGAGTAAAAATGTGAGAGTAACAATTACTTCAGAATGTACTAGTTGTGTCCGAAACGGTAATGAAAAACATTCAGGTGTTTCCAGATATACTACTCGGAAAAATCGTCGCAATACGCCTACTCGAATGGAATTGAAAAAGTTTTGTCCTTATTGTTATCAACATACTATTCACAAAGAAATAGGAAAATAAGCAGTGTTGGGGAGGTTCGTGAAACAAACCATGGGCAAATCCGAGCGATCTTCTCGTAAACGTTCGCCACCAATTAGATCGGGAGAAACTGTTGATTATAAGAATATAAGTTTACTTTGCGGATTTATTAGCAAGCGGGGAAAAATCTTATCTAAACGAATGAATAGATTAACCTCGAAACAACAACGTTTAATGACTATTGCTGTTAAACGAGCTCGTATTTTAGCTTTGTTACCTTTTGTCAATAACGAAAGTTAATTGGATATTATTAATAATAAATCTCATTAATTAAGATGAAATCGAAATAGGTCACATAAGGAAAAAGATCTCGATTCTCTTATGGAAAAGAGGGGATCTTGACTTTATCTATCTATTTATTCATTCCCGAGATTTAGTAATTCTCTCGATGTTTATACCTCCCCGGAGTGAATCAATCCCCGGAGAGGTTTTTATACCTTATTCCCCTATCTATTATTCGTTAACCTCTCTCAAAATTGTGGAAGAGCTACTAATATCCAATATAGCTATCTGCGCGAGTATTTTACGATTCAAAAAAACCTGGTTTTTGTATGAATGTTGAATAGATTTAGTATAAGAAACTCCATTGTTTCGGGCTGCTGCATTGATCCGGGTAATCCATAGACGACGAAAATCTCTTTTTCGTTTACCTTTATCTCGATGGGGAGAAACTAAAGCCTTTATTACTTGCTGTTTACCGGTTCGAAAGATTCTCGAATGAGCTCCTCGAAACCCTGATGTGAGTTGAATAATATCTTTCCGGTGTTTCCGAGCCACGTAGCCACGTTTAACTCTAGTCGTTGTTGCTTACTATATAAAAAATCACTGAATATTTAAATGAAGAATGAATGTAAAAATTCTTATATTTGAATATTCTTTATAATAGATTTTGCTCTGTTGATAAATAGGAGCAAAGAATGGATATGGTTGAGTTGATTAAAACACCCGTTTCGTTGTGATTATCACAATATTATGGCGATTAAAGAAATATTATTGAAATTACCATTGTATTTTTCGGATGTACATCGAATAGGATGCTATTCGATAGAATGGCATCTTTTACATAAGGTCCGCTTTCTCTTTACTATCCTTCATGGAATGAGACCACCGATCTTTCTGATGTAGGGAATAAAGATTCCCGTGGCTTTTGCTACTTCAACCTTCCTATCCACGAATTTTTTGGATTGGGCATCTGCTCAGTGAGCAAGGGATGGGACCTTGAACTGAGAAAAATCCGGGATTCCATCGTTTCTATAGTTTCTCCTTAAACGGTGGGGTACCCCCTATACGCCGGAGCCTCTTATTTCTCAAAACGAAATGAGAATGTTACCAGTGACTCGTATAGTTTTTGATCCCCAGCTCTACCCGATTCATCGAGCAAAAAAAGTCTTCTTACAATAAGACTTATCCATACAATAACGGCGTGTGATCGTGAGGGTTGGCTGGGCAGCTTACCTTGTAAGTCCGTTTTTGCGGCGATATAAGCATCATGCTTTTCGAATTGCATTTTCTTCCTCGCTCAATGGATTGATGACCATTCGCTATCATTGAGAAATTGCTTTTCATCCTGCATCGGGGTGATCGGATTTGCACCAATAGAAACCATAAATTTCATCCCCAATATTGGTGGATGATAGATCTGTACTTACTATAGTGAGGGGATTCTCCTGCCATATCGATCCCCCTGCACCTCGAGCTTCTGATCTAAACGAGTCGCACATACACCCTGGTACATACTCCTCTACGCTGAGGACATCCTCGAAGGGCAGGGGATTTTGTTCTATCTCCTATTGGCTGTCTTCGATTCCTAATGAGTTGTTGAATAGTAGGCATTCTTAGTGCAGTACGCAGAATTTACTAGTTCGGATTGATCCTAACCCTAAGAGTTTATTATGAGATTCAAAAACTAATCCTTAGAAGTTTTATTCTCTTGAAAGTGAAAGAAATTTCTAGAAAGATCGGAACTAAATCGAAACTTTATGACTCTCTTATTATATTTCGTATTAATAAATCTTATAATTTGTCGATTTTTCATTTATAGGATTTATTTATCATATGCAAGCAAGCTATTGTTCCTACTTATGGATCCGTCACACCGATCACTTTTATATTTACCATAAGCAGGGAATTTATTTTCTTCTCGAAAATTCTAGTTAATTTTTTTTAATCAGCTATTAATTAGAGAGTTCGAAGAAGTTTCTACAGCTATAGGATCAGTAATGCCATAAACTTTAGCTTCTTCCGCTGACATAAAAACATCTCTTTCCATATCTTCAGAGACTACCCATAAAGGTTTTCCTGTTCTTTGTACATAAATTTTAGTAACGCAGTCGCGAAGTTTCAACATCTCTTCTGCTTCCACAAGACATTCTCCCGCTTGTCCATCATAGAAAGAACTACCGGGTTGATGAATCATCACCCTATTAATAAATGCTTATTTACTTTTTATTCTTTCTTCCTCTATTCGAGAAAGACTTGATTTAATGAACCGTACAAGCATTTTTGGTGCATACAGCTCCATAATAGATTGAACAATTTTTTATATAATTCGTCATAATAAATAACAATAATATTATTGTTATTTATTATACAATATTAGATAGTAAATATTCTGGATATCGAAGATAGATGAATAAGATAATCTATGTACCATCTTTTTCTTTCAGAAAAGGAAGATACTGTGATGGTTCCATTGCTCCATACATTCCCTCATTCAGCAATCCCAAAGTTTCTTTTATCGATGTTATATGGCCATATTTCCTTTTTCTCCAATATTATTCCGGGAGTTTACGACGCTGGAATAGACCCCAGGAGATATAGGATCAAATTGATCGGAGAATAAAAAAAAAGCCACGGTTGTGTTTACTATCCCGATACTTCAAGTTTTCTTTATTACAGTTGTATCAAGTTTCGTATGCCATGCTATTATTACCCTCCATTCGTTGGCGCAGGCATAGTTAGTTTTTTCTTCACATCCCTTTTCTATCCATCAAACAAAGACTCATTGGCGCGGAGCGTGGGGTAGCGCTATACGTTTAGTAATTTCTCCTCCAGCTAAAATGAAAGATCCCATTGAAGCAGCTAATCCCACACAGATAGTGTTTACATTTGGTATTATATATTGCATAATATCATAGACAGATATTCCTGCTAATACCGCTCCGCCAGGAGAATTAATATATAAATAAATATCCTTACTCTGATCTTCTCCATTCAGGTACATCAGAATACAAATAGTTTGATTTGCAATTTCATCATCTATGTGCTGGCCCAAAAACAACAATCTTTCTCGATAAAGTCGGTTGATTAGGATAGATTTATAGCTTTTCTTCCTTTGGAACCGCACACGCACTTTTAAGTGCATACGGCTCGAGCAGTTGAAAAAGTTAGGTATTTTTTCTTCCGATACCCATCTTATAAAAAAACCTTTTAGTTAGATAAAAAAAAATCTTTCTTTCATCTCAAAGGATGAGTCTTACCACTTCCAGTTCAAGTTTGTCTTTGTTTCCAAAGTGTCACATTTTCAACTTATTGAACTACCTATTAACTGATGTCCAATTCAATGATTTTATTTTCAGCAGAATTCCCTTGTTTTCAAATAGATTCTTAATAAGATCCTTGGGTTTATGCTCCACTTCGGGGAAATATCTATCCGACTGTTACTCGCACATATGGAGCAAGTAGATCTACTGCCATTTTTCCACTCTATTTATTCTTACTTCTGCTAGAAATGCTTGTCCATATCATTTCATCATGATCAATCAAGAATGATTAATCTTTGATCAGTTGTTTGTTTCGTTGAACGAAGCCTGAATACTCTTTATTAGTTTTGGCTAGCCATAGATTATCATGATTGATAAATATTTTTTTTTTTTTTTCGTGAGAGATCTCACGCTTTAGATTACTGAGCATTTAGTCAATCTTAAGTGAGATAGAAGCATCTCAATCGGAAGGAATGACGGGAAGATTCCGTATAATCGAATATTTCAAACAAGTCGCACTGTACGTCAATCCAAACTATATCTTCCTCTCCGAAGATTCGAAGGGATACTTTCGGAACACCAATGGGCATTTCTTGGGGACCAAATATTATATTGCCCCCCAATACGAGAGCATAATTGATCGGGAAAAAAGATTGTATCAATTATATAGACCTACAGAATCTCTAGTGATTCCACCAATAGGCGTAGTAAATCATATTATAGTTCCGTTTCATACACATGATATGATTGATACACAAGGCGAAAGCGGCATGGACCAATGCATACCGATGAAATAAATCAAAAACCAAATATTGGATATTGGGTCTACTTTTTCCGAGCATGAACCTGATGCGATGGAGAGATAACAATTACTAAAATCCTTCCGAAGGAGAGATTACAGGATTTTCTATGATAATTCTCTCAATCATGGATCTGTATCAACAACTGGAAGGAAAAAATGGAACAGAACAGTCAATATGATGAATTGGATAGGGGTACGAAGGATGGAAAATCATAACATAATAAATTATTTTTTCTAATATTTGGCAAGTAAGTTAGTTATTTCAGAGCTTTCTCGGGACCCCTTAACTTAATGAGAAGCATCTAACAATGTAATACCTTAGAAGTTAGAAGCTCAGGTTTCATTTGTTCCTTATGATTGTTCAATAAAATAGACTTTGATGCCAATGAATAAGAAAACTGATTCATCTATCAAATATATATATATATTTGATTTTATAAATCAATAAAAAAAATTTGATATAGATTGTAAAAGATAGTAACTCATATGGATATGGATAGATGAAAAAATTGAACCTCTGTTTGAGTCTCCGTTCGAATAACCAATCCATTGGAGTATACTTTACCTAATTACACACATAGAGTATATAATAACATTACGCTCCTCGATTTAGTCAAGCACGATATTGAACCCTATTCTAAACTATGCGTCATCCATTATTTGAATCACTCTGATGTTTGATGGGACCAATATATTCATTGTTATGCTGAATCAAGAGATGCTAAACTATTCCTGCTCCTCTTCATTGTGAGAAAGAAGGGAATTGGTATCTCAATATCTCATCACGTATAACTGTAAATAGATGTGAATCCCTGTATGATTGGATAAGGTTTTAGCATCGTATAACAGCCCTTGAATGCAATAAAGTTACGTAGTGTCTACTCCCCTTTGAGAAAGGGGTATATGCATGGGTCCGCCTTGGTACCGTGTCCATACCGTTGTATCAAATGATCCTGGCCGTTCAATTGCTGTACATATAATGCACACAGCGTTAGTTTCTGGTTGGGCTGGTTCAATGGCTTTGTATGAGTTAGCAGTTTTTGATCCATCCGATCCTGTTCTTGATCCCATGTGGAGACAGGGCATGTTCGTTATCCCTTTCATGACTCGTTTAGGAATAACGAAGTCATGGGGTGGTTGGAGTATCACCGGAGAAACTGTAACTAATGCAGGTATTTGGAGTTATGAAGGCGTGGCTGCTGCGCATATTGTGTTATCTGGCTTGTTATTCTTATCAGCTATTTGGCATTGGGTATATTGGGATCTAGAAATATTTACTGACGAACGTACGGGAGCACTTACTATAGATTTGCCTAAGGTCTTCGGAGTTCATTTATTCCTTTCAGGAGTACTTTGTTTCGGATTCGGAGCATTTCACGTAACAGGTTTGTTCGGTCCCGGAATATGGGTGTCTGATCCCTATGGGTTGACTGGAGAAGCACAACCTGTAGTTCCAGTGTGGGGAGCCGAAGGATTCGACCCCTTCGTTCCAGGAGGAATAGCTTCTCATCATATTGCAGCAGGTATTCTAGGTATATTAGCAGGTCTATTCTACCTTAGTGTTCGTCCTCCCCAACGATTATACAAAGGATTACGTATGGGGAATGTTGAAACTGTTTTATCCAGCAGTATTGCTGCCGTGTTTTTTGCAGCCTTTGTTGCTGCCGGAACCATGTGGTATGGCTCCGCGACCACTCCAATAGAATTATTCGGTCCTACTCGTTATCAATGGGATCAAGGATTCTTTCAACAAGAGATAGATCGGAGGATTCGATCCAGCAGGGCCGAAAATCTTAGTTTATCAGAAGCTTGGTCCAAAATTCCAGAAAAATTAGCTTTTTATGATTATATTGGTAATAATCCAGCGAAAGGGGGATTATTCAGAGCGGGTGCGATGGACAATGGGGATGGAATAGCTGTTGGTTGGTTAGGTCACGCTGTCTTCAGGGATAAAGAAGGACATGAGCTTTTCGTACGTCGTATGCCTACTTTCTTCGAAACCTTTCCAGTAGTTTTGGTGGATGGAGAGGGAATTGCGAGAGCCGATGTTCCCTTCAGGAGGGCAGAATCAAAGTATAGCATTGAACAAGTAGGTGTAACTGTTGAGTTTTACGGTGGTGAACTCGATGGGGTTAGTTTTAGTGATCCCGCTACAGTGAAAAAATATGCTAGACGTGCTCAATTAGGTGAGATTTCTGAATTTGATCGTGCTACTCTAAAGTCTGATGGTGTTTTTCGTAGTAGTCCAAGAGGTTGGTTTACTTTCGGTCACGCTACATTTGCTCTTCTTTTCTTCTTCGGACATATTTGGCATGGTGCTAGAACCTTGTTCAGAGATGTTTTTGCTGGTATTGATCCTGATTTAGATGCTCAAGTTGAATTCGGAGCATTCCAAAAACTAGGAGATCCAACTACCAAAAGACAAGTAGTATAACATCAATCCAAAAATATATATATCTCGTTTTCAAAATTAAATCTATCTAATCTATATAGATTAGATAGATTTAATTTCTATATCTTTAAGTAGTACGAAAGTTATCCCTATACTCCCTCACCCATACAATCGAATCTACGGAAGCATTGGTTCATACATCCTTGCCGGTAAGTACTTCAGGAATAATATTTTTTGCTATTTTCTTCCGGGAGCCACCTAAAGTTCCAAGTAAAGGGAAAAAATGATTTTTGGATCATCAAGAGGGTGATCCGGGATGAAAAATTAATGACCTTCCCTAAAGACTGAGGGAAGGTTACTTAGGCTAATCTTCATGCTCCTCAAAAGGATCTCTAAGTTCTTTGGAGGGTTGCCCAAAGGCAGTATACGAAGCGTGACCGGTGAAGCTGACAAGTGAACGAGATATGGAGATAGCGACCAAGGTTGCAGTTTCCATTGCTAAGTAATCCCGAGATAATGGTTTGTTTCCGTTTCCAATATAATAGTACATAAAGTTAACAAATCTCAACTAATGTAATAAGTTTTACGGCTACAAAGATTATTGATGGTATTCCCAGGATCAAACCGCAACGAACCAGTGTAGGAAGTTCATCAAAACCACTTAATTCGGAATATGGTAAAGTGGCTCCTGGATGGGGAACCACTCCCATTATGGGTGTCGCAATGGCCCTATTTGCAGTCTCTCCAGTTATTATATTGGAACTTTATAATTCCCCCGTTTCATTGGATGGGATTCCGGTGAGTTGGTAATGAACAAAAACTAAAGAGTCTTTCCCCCCAACAAATATTCCAATCTAGTGAAATAGAAAAATTTATAAATCTTCTGTTTCATTAGATTTAATGGCTTGCTTAGGGTCCGTAGGTTAGCTCTCCTCTCCATGGTAGTTCAATCGTGTGATTCTCCAATTAGGAGATCTTTGGAATACGGGTGTGCGACTCGTCCGAATTAATCATTGATAGTACAAAGTAATTTGTCATCTTTCTCACAGAATGATCCTACCTTGCTGGATACCAATTGAATAGTTAGCATCTGAAGCGCGGGGCTCACGAAGGCATTAGTTCAATAGGAAGATTTAAACCATGATTAATTTATGTATATCCGCTATTCAAGCTTCGTTACCAAACTTTCAATAACTTGAAAAATTTGTTGACTAGAAATTCTACGATATATTTTTCACAACTGCATACTTGGGAAATGAGAGAACATTCCCATTTTATAAGCATATTTTATCAAGTTGGTGACGATAGAGAAGCTTCTTACCCATCGTACCTCCTCTAAAAAAAAGAGTCTATCGGAGTTAGTAGGAATCTAAGGTTTTTGAATATCCATCAAGGTTTCAACGAGATAATCTTCAGAATTTATTTTATATCACTGTTTTTTCAATATATATTGATGATAGGAGAAAAGATTGTTCAAAAGGCCAACAATATTCATTCGTTTTGGAGGGAAAAAAGAGCCGACTTGGGATCAAGGCAATAAAATGTTATGAAAAAGATTAGGTTCTACCTTTTTTTTGGGGGGAGTTTTTATTGAAATAATTAATGAAAAGATTTCGTATCATTTTTTTGCTCAAGCCGTATGAAGGGAAATCCCCATGTACGGTTTTCAGAGGGGGGAGCGTATGAAATAAAAGTTCACCCATCTCAATAAAGTATATGATTGGTTTGAGGAGCGTCTTGAGATTCAGGCGATTGCGGATGATATTACTAGTAAATATGTTCCTCCCCATGTCAATACATTTTATTGTCTAGGGGGAATTACCCTGACTTGCTTCTTAGTACAAGTAGCCACTGGTTTTGCTATGACTTTCCACTATCGCCCGACCGTTACAGAAGCTTTTAGCTCTGTTCAATATATAATGACTGAAGTCAACTTTGGTTGGTCAATTCGATCAGTCCATCGATGGTCGGCAAGTATGATGGTTCCAATGATGATTTTGCACGTATTTCGCGTTTATCTCACGGGGGGATTCAAGAAACCTCGTGAATTAACTTGGGTTACAGGTGTAATTTTAGCCGTATTAACCGTATCTTTTGGTGTAACTGGTTATTCTCTGCCTTGGGATCAAATTGGTTATTGGGCTGTCAAGATTGTAACTGGTGTACCTGAAGCTATTCCTGCAATAGGATCTCCCTTGGTAGAGTTATTACGCGGGAGTGCCAGTGTAGGTCAATCCACATTGACTCGTTTTTATAGTTTACACACTTTTGTATTACCTCTTCTTACTGCTGTATCTATGCCGATGCACTTTCCAATGATTCGTAAGCAAGGTATCTCAGGTCCTTTACGAGCGGGAAGAAACGCAATAGGGTAGGGATTAATATTCATATTATCTCAACAACTTAACTTTCATTAAATTATTCCATTGCCATAGACATTCTTTATAAACAATAAAGAATATCTCATGGATTTTGTTTTCTATTTCGAAGTATTACTGGGTTCAGACCAATGAATAGTCGAAAATAGATTCTTTTCAGAGAGAAGATGGATTACGGGAGTGTGTGACTTGAATTATTCAACTTCGGCTATGCAGATATTCCATTGAATCTGTCACATCGACATCCAATGAGAAAATGTGTCTCTATCCCGATCTCGCTCCTACTTGTAGGAGGGTTAAAACTCGGGTACAAAAATCTCGTTGGTTTTGGAAAGAGAATCATTTCCATGATCGAATTATAATCTCAAATAGGCTTCGCAAAATCCAGTAAGTTAAAGTGAGATATATTTATTCTTCCTTGGGAGAAAAGGAATATGGTGAAGAAATGCATTCACTTCCCTTGCATCTCAATCAAAATAATACCATCGGAGTGAAAGGGAGATCCAAAGAAAAAACGGATAGATAAGCCGGAGTGTTAACAAGTTAATACTATTACGTTCCAAAACCTTGTTCCTCCGTGGAAAAGAAAATGACTCATAAGGAATAAGATTGTCCGAAAAGCATATTGATGATCATAATGCCCAAATTTTATTTTATGGCCCACTTGGACAATGAGCATTTAATTCAAAATTAAAATGGGGTTTGAAAAGAATCCCTAAAATAAAGCATTAGAGATCATATAATATTTTTATGTATCCTAAAAAGAAAAAAAAAAATATTCTAGTTATTGCTTGAGCCGGATGAGAAAAATCTCTCATGTCCGATTCTATGGGAAGAAGAATAGATCCAAATTTGCCTATCCCGATAACAAAAAAACCTGACTTAAGTGATCCTGTATTGAGAGCTAAATTGGCTAAAGGTATGGGACATAATTATTATGGAGAACCCGCTTGGCCTAACGATCTTTTATATATTTTTCCGGTAGTGATCTTAGGTACCATTGCATGTACTGTAGGTTCAGCAGTCCCAGAACCCTCAATGATCGGTGAACCTGCAAATCCATTTGCAACTCCCTTGGAAATATTGCCTGAATGGTATTTCTTTCCGGTATTTCAAATACTCCGTACAGTGCCTAATAAATTATTGGGCGTTCTTTTAATGGCCGCAGTACCCGCAGGATCATCGACAGTACCCTTTCCAGAAAATGTTAATAAATTTCAGAATCCATTTCGTCGTCCGGTAGCTACAACAGTTTTTCCAATTGGTACTGCAGTAGCTCTTTGGTTGGGTATTGGGGCAGCTTTACCCATTGATAAATCTCTAACCTCAGGTCTTTTCCAAGATCAATCATTCGATTCAAGATTAATTACTTGATTTGATTGTTCGATTTTCCCTTGTAGAAGAATTTTTTTCCTTCTAGTCTCATATCCAGGGAGGACTTGCTTCAAAGCAAATAATCCCTAGATATATCAAAGATTCAATAAATTCCAATTATAAGAAATATAAGTTTTTTTAATAAATTCAAATGGAGTGATTTCGATTATTCCATTTGATCTTTCTCACTATGATTTGAATCCAACTGTAGTTTGTTTTTCTTCGAAAGAGAAACATGAATGAGTTTATTTATTGAACTTCAAGTTTTCCTAGGTAAACTTATTCCAAAACGTTTCCACAAAGCTTCCAATACTTGTTCAACAGATTTGATTCCAAAATTCTTAATTTTCATTAGATCATCTTGGCTATAATCTAGAAGGTCTGATATCGTATGTACATTAATTCTTTTAAGACAGTTATAAGCTCTCGGGGGTAATTCCAATTGGTCGATAAAGATATGTCTGAAAGTAACTTCTTTTGCCATCTGATCTACCTGAATCGACATAGGAGGAAGAACGGAACAAGACAACGCATTAGATTCATTTATATTCCCCATTCCATAAATCTTTTCCCCGTTTTCCGCATGTAAAAAAGGAATAAATAAGTTGATCAAACTTCGAGAAGCTTCATAAATTGCTTCTCTGGGAGTGATACTCCCATTGGTCCATATCTCGAGCAAAAGCATCTCTTTCATTATTTTCTTGTCGTGGCTTTCGAAACAATGAATACTATAATTCACATTTCGAATAGGCATAAATACAGCATTCAGAGGAAAATTTCCATCTTGAGATTTTACTATATTTTGTCTACGATATCCACGATCTCTTTCAATTCTCAATTCAATATTCAAATGAATCTTTTTAGTAAGAGTGGCTATATGTTATGCAGGATCAATTATTTCAATAGAAGGTGGTAATATAATATCTTGAGCAGTTATCTCTCCGGGTCCAATGATAGATATATATGCTTTTTGAATTTCAGAAGAATTGCTTCTAAGCACAATCTCTTTTAAATTAATTAAAGTATCATGTACTGATTCTTGAATACCTACTACTGTAGAATATTCATGGATTATTTTTTCAAATTTTGCAGAAGTGATACATGTTCCTTCCAATTCCCCGAGTGATGCTCTGCGCATGGCGATTCCTAGAGTATTAGCTTGACCAATTCCAAGTGGGGATATAATGAAACGACTATGATGAAGACGCTCATTTTCAATTTTAGATTCGATGCACTTCCAATATGCAGATTTAGCAGATAGCGGTACTTTATTCGTACTATTCACAATCGCTGTTCCTTCAATATTATATACATCTCTTTTTAGGAGGTCTACATCCGTTATGGGGCATAGGGGTTATGTCACGTACGAGACTCAGTGCCGAACCACTTCCACAAATAGCTCGTAATGCTGTATCTCTTCCCGGACCCGGACCAGTTACCACGACTTCTGCTTGTCCCATACCCCGATCAATCAACGTACGAATAGCATTTTCCGCTGCAGTCTGAGCGGCAAATGGTGTACTTTTTTTTGCACCCTTGAATCCACAGGCACCGGCGGAGGACCAAGAAACAACTTGTCCTCTCACATCCGTAACAGTAACAATGGTATTATTAAAACTTGCTCGAATGTGAATAACACCCTTGGGTATTCTCCCACGTTTACCTCCACGTAGATTACTAATCTTTCTAATAAGTCTTGGCGTTGTTCCCATTTCCATGTATGAGAATAATAGTTATTATATGGGATTGGAAGTGATTTATACAGAGTAATTGTATATGATTCAAAAGATTAAGAGAAAAAATAAAAATTTTGTTTTGTGCGGAAAGATAAATAAAGATGATTATCCTTGCCTTTGCTTGTGCTTCGGATCGGAACAAACCACCATGATTCGTCCTCGTCTACGAATTAGTCGACGATTTTCACAAATTTTACGAACAGAAGCACGAATTTTCATGTTTGTAGTCCTTATTTCGATATAATCACTAATATAGAGAATGCAGATTTTGTTCGTTATGACAATTTATTTCCTTTCGTTTATTATTCTCTATATCCAATATTACAAAAAAAATTCAAGAGGACCTGATCATTCAATGATGTCTATAGATTATACGTCCTTTGTTTGAATCATAAATAAAGACTGGATTCCATTTTCACTCTATTCCTGATAATATTCATATAGAATTATGTCTAATCTTTTTTGGAACATGAGTTGAAACTTTACATCCATTATATGAACAGACTCGGAACATGGCATCGGGAAGTGATTCAGTAACTACAACTCTATGTCAACCAAACTCTGTTTCTTCATCAAAAGGAAAATCTTTTTTCGAATTAACTAATATAAATTTATAAAGTATTAGTTAGTTCTTATTTGATAAAAGAGATTTACCATATGGAATAATGAATTAAAGATGTGGATGAGTTACCATACATAACGTAGTATCTCTCCCCCAATTTGCCTCTGTCGAGCTTCTCGATCTGTCATAATTCCGCGGGAAGTAGAAAGAATTGCCATTCCCGTTCCACCCGAGACTTCAGGAATCTCCCTATAGTTAGAATATATTCTTAAGCCGGGTCTGCTAATACATCTCAAAGCAGTTATGTATGGTTTTTTCTTCCCCCCCTGATATCCCAGGGTTAGAACTAAAAAACAGTTGTTTGTACCTTCCCGATGTTCACCAAGGTTTTCCACAGAACCTTCTTGTAAAGGAATTCTTCCAATGTTTCTAGTGATATTAGTAGCTGGTACTCGAACCGTTTCTACCTTCCTTAGGTTAGCATTCCCTATAGAGGTAATCATATTAGCAATGGTGTCGTTACCCGTGAAAACTGGTTATTATTGATATGAATAAACATTTTAGTTTAATAAGTCTTTTTGAAGGAATATGCTATGCCCGAAGCACAATCTCTAAATTGATTAAAAAAAAAAAAAATACATATATTTTTCTTTCTCCATCAAGTAATAGGAGACACAATAAAATAACTAATCAAGCAGTTGGAATATCTTAGAAAATTCCATTTTTTCGAGAGTAACTTCGGTTCATGGTTCGAAAGATAAATTGGCGGCTGGCGATAACTCAACCATATATTATTATTATTATTATTATATACATTATATTATTCCAGTTTTTGATTATCGAAACCATTCAAATATTGTTTATTGTAGAACTATATGATCTTTTGTTATTCGTGATACTTCGGGAGCTAATGAAACTATTTGAGTAGAATCAAATTCTCTTAATTCTCGGGCAATCGGACCAAAAACTCGAGTTCCTTTTGGATTCCCCTCCTTATTGATGACAACTGCTGCGTTGTCATCAAATCGTATAATCATTCCATTGTCACGTTTGAGTTCTTTACGGGTACGTACAACTGCAGCTCTAACTATTCCCGATTTTTTGGGAGGCATATTCGGTACTGCTTCTCCAACCACAGCTATAGTTGCATCACCAATATTCGCATATTTACAATTACTAGCTCCTAGGATTCAGATACACATTAGTTTTCTAGCTCCGCTGTTATCCGCTACATTCAAATAAGTTCGAGGTTGAATCGTTTTTTCGTCGAAAGATCATATCCCCCAAAGTATCTTTTTCCTTCTCCGGGAGAGCGAGGAAGATGGAATATGGCTAATCTCTATATTAGGGGATATCTTTTTTTCGTTAGACTTGTCTTAGAATCTTTCTGATTCTATGTTTCTTATGGAATAGACATTTCCTAGTTTTGTATTTCCATGGGTGCAACAGTAATAAATTGAGTACGTACAGGCATCTTGTATGCAGCCATTTTCAAAGCCGCTGTAGCAATAGCTTCTGGTACTCCACCCATTTCATAAAGTATTCTACCCGGTTTAACGACAGATACCCAAAATTCCGGAGATCCTTTTCCCGAACCCATACGTGTTTCTGCAGGTCTCACAGTGATAGGTTTGTCAGGAAATATACGTATCCATATTTTTCCACCGCGACGAGCATAACGGGTAATTGCTCGTCGTCCTGCTTCCACTTGTCTGGATGTGATCCAAGCAGGCCCAAGTGCCTGAAGGGCAAATCTTCCGAAGCAAATAAGATTGCCTCGAGCAGATATTCCTTTCATTCTCCCTCTATGTTGTTTACGAAATTTCGTTCTTTTAGGGTTATAGTCGATTGTATTTCATCTCTACTTCAAAACCGGACATGAGAGTTTTCTTTCATCCGGCTCCTTGCAAATAAAATCTTGTAAAATCTCATTTTACCAACGAAAGGAGAAACATTGTTCATATTCAATAGATATATATGAATTAACTAAATCGAAATTCTGAAAACCCGAAAGTCTTCAAAATTTTGTGTTTTTAATTTCTCATCTTCATTCAATCAAATTGCGCAATTTCATTCATACTTCATTAGATTTTGCAAGAGAAATTTTACAGGCGAATATTAACTCTTGTAAGATTTGCTTGATGAAAATTGGATTATAGCTTTTCTAATTATAAATATATTAACTATCGGTTTATTTCGCCATCCTACCCAATGAACAATAGGATTTATATCAATCTTATTTGTTCATAAGTTCCATCGTTCCCATAGCTTCCAGATACACGTTCAGGTTCCCTCTCTGCAGTGAAGCCTTCTATTTCCCTCTCACAGATTCAATTTTCTTAGTATTCATTGACTTAAGGCTTTTTTTATTTAGAATCCGGAATCATTGAATAATTCGATAATTAGTATTGATTCTATGCTTTATCACACTGCTCCTCGAAAAGTATTATTCTTTTTCAACCATACGATTCGAAAAGAATATTTAATCATTTCATTTTTGTTATTAATATTCTTGGATAGTTTCTCGCTTCACAAATATCGATTCTTTTCGTGGAGAAAGTAATACTACCTCGTAGTTAGTTTATTGGATTATGATAATATGAAGCAATGAGTTAGTTTCTAGTATAAACTGGAGATTCATTGGTTTCCTAGTCTCTTCCTAAGAACCTCAGTTTGAACGAGTCGCACACTAAGCATAGCAACTTCTTTTCCAAGATATTATTTTACGAAAAAATTTTCATTATATATCTTATGCATATGGATTAGAAATAGAATGAATCGGAATTAATTAATTTAGTCTTTCTTTATCTAACATTGTAATATAAATTGAAAATATGAATTGAATGGATAAAAAATAAATTATTGTTCATCTCGAAATATCCAAACTTTTATTCCCAATATTCCATGAATAGTTTTAGCCGGATAGTAACAATAATCAATTTGAGCCCGGAGAGTTTGTAAAGGGACTCTACCTTCTCTGGCCCATTCAACACGAGCAATTTCAGCTCCATTAAGACGTCCCGCAATTTGGATTTTAATACCTTTTATATTTTTTTTCTTCTCTAGTTCAATAGCCTTTCTCGTGATTCTTCTAAATGCGACTCGACTTCTCAGTTGTAAGGCAATATATTTCGCAAGTATATTTGGTTCCCCATATGTTCCCGCTATTTCCGTCAAAGTTATGTGAACTCTTTGAATTCTATTCAATAAATTACGTTGCACATCTCTCTTTAATTGTTCAATCCCTTGGCCATGGCTGCTTTCGATCAATAAGGCCGGGAATTCTGTATGTATCTCGACCAGAAGTAAATCTGTTTTTCTCTGAATTTCGACACGTGCAATTCCCACTCTATAATTGGAGGAGTTTCTTATATGTCTGTGTACATAATTCTCGATACAATTACGTACCCTTTCATCCTCCTGAAGATACTCGGAATAAATCTTTGGCTGTGCAAACCAATGAGAATGATGATTCTTGGTTATACCGAGTCGGAAACTAAGTGGGTTAACCTTTTGTCCCATGCATCCCCTCCCTCCCCCAATGATATTAGCATAATTTGATTTTTCCAATGTTTCTTTTATACGGATTTACCTTTTACTACAATAGTTATATGACAAGTAGGTTTATGTATTGGATAAGCCCGTCCTTGGGCTCTAGGTTGGAATCTTTTCAAAGAAGCGCCTTCATCTACTCTAGCTTCACCCACGAATAAATTAGCTTTGCTTAAGCCCAGAATCTGACTAGCATTTGTTGACGCAGAGGAAATTAATTGTAATATGGGATAACATGCTCGATAAGGCATGAATTCTAATATCATGAGTGCTTGTTCATATGAACGACCACGAATTTGATTAACTACTCTGCGTGCTTTATGAGCAGACATACGTATATGCTTAGCTAAAGCTCGGACCTCCGAATCTGAGCTATTGGTTCTCATCAAATGTTACCTCCTAATCAACGACGAGATTTTTTATCACTTTTTGCATGTCCCCGGAAGATTCGAGTAGGTGCAAATTCTCCCAGTTTGTGACCCACCATACGGTCTGTTACATAAATGGGTAAATGTTCTTGTCCGTTATGAACAGCGATCGTGTGACCAATCATAGTAGGTGCGATGGTGGATGCACGGGACCAGGTTATTATTACTTTCCCTTCCTTTCCCATATTAAGACTCTCAATCTTTTTTATTAAGTGATCAGCTATAAAAGGACCTTTTCTTAGTGAACGTGTCATTGTCAACTACCCTCTGTTTTCTCCCCCTTCTGTCCAATCTCTTTAGCTATTTCTACGGCGGTGAAGAATTGAAGGATCACTATATTTATTATTTTTTCGACTTCTTTTCCCAAGTGCAGCGCGACCCCAAGGGGTTAACGGTTTTTCCCTACCAATTGGAGCTCTGCCTTCACCACCCCCATGAGGATGATCTACAGGGTTCATAACTATTCCCCGTACTTCGGGACGTCTACCTAACCAACGTTTAGATCCAGCTTTACCCAAGGTCCGATTATTAGCATCAACATTGCCTACTTGTCCAATCGTTGCTAAGCAATTCTGGGATACTAAACGAACTTCTCCGGATGGTAATCTTGATGTAGCCAACTGACCCTCTTTTGCAATAAGCTTCGCTACAGCACCCGCTGCTCTAGCCAATTGTCCACCCTTTCCAGGTGCTATTTCCACGTTATGCACAGCTGTGCCCAAAGGCATATTGGTTGAAGTAGACTCTTATTTGTCAGAAATGAGGATCTCTTCCCGAACTGTACAAGCCTCTCTCAAGGCATACAGCTTTCCAGATGTATAAAATTCTATTTATCCAAAAAAATAAATCTAATTCTGAAAAATAAATATAAAATGAAGTTTCAGAAATAATTTCATTTTCCACATCCTAAGTTTGTTTCTCCATCCTCTGGCTTATGTTCCTCATGTAGCATCAGAATGAATGACTTTAGTAAATTACGCTAACATATCTTTATGTTCTGGATAACTTGGGAGGCATATTCAACATTATTTCCATCTCCAAAGATACATTCTCACTATCCAGCTTCAATTTTGCCTTTGACCATCAAATCGAATGTGAGTAACTTGTTTACCGTGAAATAAAATATTAGAAACAAGGGCCCCTCTGGTTCTGTCTATGCTTGAGACGATATAGTCTTCTCCATATTATCTTATCTCTAGAAGTCAGTAATTCAGTGGAAGAAAAATATTGAGCTTAATCACCCGCTACTGTTCCTCCTCAGTTTCCTTCCAAGGTCACCGAACGTAGAACGATCGGATTAGTGATAGATTTATAGGTTTCGCTTCAAACCTAACCGGTTATTTCCGATTACGTAAATTAATAATTCAAACCGCACTCAAAGGTAGGGTATTTCCTATTGAGATAGGAGCTTTTGGACCGGAAACAACAGTATCTCCAATTTTGATTCCTTTGGGATGTAAAATATACCTTTTTTCGCCATCCCCATAGTGTACGAGACATATGTATGCATTACGATTAGGGTCATATTCTATGGTAACAATTCTTCCGGATATACTTCTTTTATTTCGTCGAAAATCAATTTGACGATATAGACGTTTGTGACCGCCTCCTCTATGTCGGCTAGTAATAATTCCTCTGTTATTACGACCTTTCTTACAAGAAAAGCCAGAGGTTAATCCCTTTTGGGGGTTAGATCGAACTATTCCCTCAAGATCCAACACGGATCGATTGCGTGTGCCTGGAGTATAGGCTCTATATAAACGGATGGCCATATTAATAAGTGAATAAAAAATAATTTTATTTTTTCGAGAATAGTGGAATAGAATTCCTGGGTTGAAGTGTGACAATCATTCGTTTATAACGAATCGGATGCTCTATTATAGAATTCACATATCTCTTCTTTTTTGGAGGTCGATGACTATTCATAGCTATTACTTTTACATCAAAAAAATGTTCAATCCAACATTTTATTTCAGTCTTATTGGAATTCAAATCAACGTCAAAACTATACTGTTTCTTTTCCAGTAAACGAATAGTTTTTTCTGTAAGTACCGGGTTCTTCACTCTATCCATCATTACATTCACTCCCTACTAAACTAAGTTTTCGTTTCTCAATATACATGTATATATATTTCCCTAGGTAATCATAACAATTTCTATAAACATTGTATAGTTTTTTACATAAAAAAAAACATTGAATTTGTTTTTCTATCTGAACTTTATTCAGATATCTTCTTATGTAGAGATATATCTTATTTCTCTTGTGCATCCAGCAGGAATTGAACCCGCGAATTCTCCAATTATGAGTTGGGTGCTTTGACCACTCAGCCATGGATGCTAAATATATTTTATCCAAATCATTCTATGGAGTATACTCGTACTTCTCAATTGAATGAAA